AGCCTGCCTTGGCTAGGCTGCTTTAGAATAATGGGCTCTGGGCCTTGTGGCAGTGAGAATGGGGCGCGGTTCGCTGAAAATAAAAAGAAGAGGGCTATGGGCCAGTTTCCCTCATAAAGAAATGCATCACTTCTGGATTACCAGACTACATCTGCCTATGAGATTTCACCTTCTACGACATAGACCATTTCGAATGATAGCGGAATGACTCAAGGCTAAGGCCCAAGCAGCAAGAAAAAGAAGGAGCTGCAGAGATTGCTAGGACAGGTACATTTCCTTCGAAGGGAAGGGCTTTCAGCGACCAAGCGAGTAGTTTACACCTTGCTAATGACATAAGTAAAGACACCAGCTTAAAAGCCCCTAGATAGTAATACGTAAGAGGAAGGTGACTAAGCAACTATGCTACTATTAGCACCCCAACCTAAAACCGACTACTGGAAATCCTACTAAGGACGGGCATTCCCTAGTCTTTGGATCACTTGAATCTGACTCCTGGTAAGAAGATCTTTCTATTTTTTTGCCTTCTACCGAATTTCTCCCATCTTCTCTACATCAATGAACTCACTCCATTAGCCCTTACATACTCAAGAGATGCAAAGATAGACTGAGATCTCAGCTAAAAGAATCTCACGATTAGAAGAATTTATAGGTGATTACCTTATCGGGACCCCAAACGCAGGTTTTGAAGCTTAAATCCCGTTGTCTCGTCAAAAAGAAGATAAAGACAAAGCATTGACTTTGTCCATCATTTGAGATTCCCTGGCCTCTACAGACTTGCTTGGAAACCCTTTGAAAGGAAGGGTTGGGACTATTCCCAGATCGGACCAGCCACCCCTTCCTTCACCAGCCTCTTATTGTCTTTTGTTTCGGTATGAAGTATAAGAAATTTTCCCCTGCGAGAACACAACAAACAAGGAGTTCCGTTGTTGGTCTTTTCCCAGTCAACCACTTCAAGTGGAGAAAGCGGGTTTATGAGGGTGACAACCAAAATTACGATACTATACCCAAGGGCTCTCCTTTGATGGCACACCCAACCTAGGACAGTGTACAGGCGCTTATCCAAATCCCACGAAGCTGAAGCACTCGGTTTACGAGCCGCAGACGCTAAAGCAAACGCTCTTGCAAAAGCATCCGAAGACGCATCAGTAAACGTAGAAAGAGATCCTATTCCCTAAGGTAAGGCCTTTGCTATCGCTTGAAACTTCCTTACTTCCCATAGGAAAGGGTGACCATCTTTAAAGCGACTTTCTCAACAAGCTCTAGCTCTAGGTCTTCATCTTTGTAATTTGTAAAAAGTCTCTTCCTTCTCTTCTGACTTCCTTCCCGCGGGGTTGGCCTTTCGCTTCGCTCTAGATCTTCAAACTCTCCTAACCCTTTTTCGGAACTCTTCGGGATCTCACTCGCTGCCTCACATGCAGGTCGATCCTAGTTCGTGCTTTCCCTCTTATTGACTGGTCGACCAAATGATATCGCTTCCCTTTCATGAGGCGGGGCGGGGACGCCACTAGCCCCATTGGCAACCTTCTGAACCAGATATCTCGGGTTCACTCCTCGAACTCGTCACTGTCGGAGCACACCGATAGACCAGGGAACGAAGGCTATAACATAGGAATTAGGTTGCTTGTAAGACTTCCCCTTCCTCCTGCTTAGTTGTCTACTAGGCTGAAAGCGTGCTCTATTGCCAATCCGAATGGTAGGTTGTAGGTTACTTTCCTCCAATCCTCTCTTGGTGGAGTCCTTTCCTTTGCCTATCACACAGCTCTTGCGCTCTCACAGCGCTCTCAATCCCGTTATCGGAAGAACTTCCCCTTTCGCCCGGTTTCTTCTTTTTCTTCTTCTTATCCACTCTTCTTATGTTTTTGCTTCTAGACCAAACGGTGCCCTTCTTGGAGACAAAGGAACTCGATTTTTTCATGCGACTACGGTGTGCAGAAGGCAGAGAAACAGAATTCAAAGATTGAGACTTGAGAATGGGGTTCTGATGATGATATTGTTAAAGGATCAATTTTCAGGCATTTTCAATCTCTTTTCTGTTCAGTGGAGTCTATTCCTGCTCATCACCCTCCTCTTGATAACCATCCTTGTATTTCTAGTGCTCAAGCTGATTTGCTTATTGCTCCTGTCTCAAAGTAAGAAGTTTATGCTGCTATTCAGGCAATGAAACCGTATAAAGCCCCTGAACCGGATGGGCTCCAACCCGTCTTTTTCCAAAAATATTGGGATATTGTAGGTGACACAATTTTCGATCTTGTATGTTCTGCATTTGAGTCAGGTACCTTTCCTATAGAATTGGAGAATACTCTTATTGTTCTTATTCCGAAAGAAACTCACCCCACTACAGCAGCTCATTTTCGTCCTATCAGCTTATGTAATGTGGCTTATAAAATTCTCACCATGAACCGTTTAATTTAAGACCTTGATGAGATGTCCCGTTCAGGCTAGTTTCATCCCTGGCTTCTGATAATGTCATCATTGCTCAGGAATTACTTTATTCGATCCGTCGCACTTCTTCTAGACAAGGAGGTATGACTATAAAAATGGATCTTGCTAAGGCGTATGACAGAGTAGATTGGACTCACTAATACTCCCCGAGATTTTGGCTTTCCGGATAAATGCGTAGAGCTCATTATGAATTGTGTTTCCCAGTCCTCTTTCTTGTGTGGAATGGTCAAAGGCTTTCCTCCTTTCAGCCTAAACGGGGTCTCCGACAGGGTGATCCATTATCTCCTTATTTGTCTTATGTATGGGGAAGCTCTCTCTTTTAATTGAGAGGAAGGTTAATCGTAATGAAAATGGAAAGCCTTTTTCTTGCTTCGCTTACATGCTTGTTCTATGAGTGGACTACTCCATGGAGGAATACTCCTTAATGTCATATACTGGATGCTCGAGGCTCCCCCAATCGAAAGCTGCGGCAGTTGGGGAGTTTCAAGAAGACCAATGAGCACCCATTGATCGAGTTGGGGAGTTTACCTCTGCCTTCTTCTTTCCGATTGATCAAGTAAAAAAAAATCAAGTTGATTACGAGACTTTCTGATAGAGGATAGTTTCCAGTAGAGCGGGAAGGCTTAGTTAAAAGGAAAGGAAAAGCTTTGACGACTGGGCGGACATACCATACCGAATAAGTGGAGAGAAGGAATAGACCTAGGAAGGAAAGCCCCTCGATACAAAGGAATTGACCCCGGACAGCAGGTAAGGAAATAGGACAATTTCTCAAAGGCTTCTCCGATAAAGACGATCGGGAATGGGGCTCCCTCTCACCAGAGTCTTAATCTCAAAGAAAGGGAATTGGCCCTGATACGGCTTCGAAGACTGTTAGGTATGGACTGCTAGCGGACTGGAAAGAAGGACTTCTTTCATCCTAAAAAGAGTGAAAAGTACCTCAACGAATAGATAAAAGTCAAGAAGAAAGTCTAGCCGGAAGAAACGAATTTACCTACGAAAAAAGAAACTACATGAAAGCAAGCAGAGGAAGCTGAGAGAGAATGGAGGGCAGGGACCCTAATCGACGCAAGGAAGAAAGGGAAGCCTTAGCCGATACGGTAATGGGGATAGACTGATTAACCTACCTTTGAAGAGCTGAAAATCCTTAGATTGCTACCAACTAGACTAACAGATAGAATGAAGAGAGTGCTGGACTTACATACGTTATTTCCTACAAGTTTAAGAAGGGAACTTCTTTTTCAATTGGAAGTGGTGTGTACCTTAACCAAACAAATCTAGTTTAGTGGTAAGGTGTATATGACTTCTTTCGCTTGTTCAAAGAAGATTCTAGTCTGCTTTAAGTGAAATCGTGAATCAAAGCAGAGGTAAAAGAGAGCTTCTTTTTCATATGAGATTTCGATCGAGAATTCTATATAGAGAGGCTAGAGGCGAGATACCATACCGGCCTAGCCTAAGACATGCAAACCTTAGGATCTTGGACGATAGAGAGATTTTTCATTCCGTAAGTAACTTAATTAGTGCTTTTCTAAGAGTAAAAGAAAGGGACACCTGTACCGGCGCCCTTCTTTTCATTTGAAAAATTCGTAATCAGTCTTATTCGCTGAACAAAGGGAACGATCCTAAGTGGCCAAACGAAAGGAGAGCAGACGGTTAAGCAAACCCTAGTTAGTGCGTAGAGAACGGGTATGGTGTTGAAAGCAAAAGAAAATGGCTAAAAGTAGGAAGCCAAAAGGCTAGAGAAAAGTAAAGGCAGAAGCCTAAACAAAACCAAAGAGAGGCTTAATTTAGCGGCACACGAAACTTAGAACGTCGGCAAGAAGATCAAAACATTTCTTCTTTTCCTGCCGCCGATTTGGCATTTCATGCTTATCCGAAGATCTTCCTTCTGCTTGCTTTATGCTTTTGGAGAGAATCCTTTCTGCTTTGTCCATTTCATTTGATTAAGACTCACTCCGCTTAGGCCGCATCTTTGCTTTATTTATTACGTACCAGTGCGTAGGTGTACTTAAGTGCCCCTCCCTTTCGGATTTCGTATGAGAATTGGAGTCTGTCGATTAGGGATTGGTGGCATAACTTCCTTCTGTCGCATCTACTCTCGCTTCGTCAATGGAAACTCGTAGGCGTAGGCTTGCTTCGCTCACTCGTATCTGGGCTGGCTTAGAATCAATGCTTTGACCGCTAATGCCTAATCCAAGACCTCTTGCCGATTCCCAGACCTGGTTCACGCTTGAAAGCCAGAGCGAGTCTTCTTTCTTCCCCCAATCTACATGGGCCGCTACTAATAAGAGTTGAGCTGCCGAACCACTACCAGTAGTCCTTCCTCCAACAGATGGGTAGCTGCTGATTCTGTAACAGCTTTTTCTTATCCCCCAGGGAAGTCAGTAAGGTAGCAGGAAGAGATCTACTATACTAGGCCTTGAGTCGGGTTTGAACTCCTCTCACTACTCTCTTTGGTTCTGCCTTTAAGTAAGAGGCCTTACGAGGGCTAATTTCCACGCCCTTTCTATTGCTTGCCTCGCCCCCAGGAGAGTTAGGTTATGCAAATAAGCGCATCGTAAACAAGGTGCATAGCGGTCTTTGCAAGAATAGGGGTTCCTGAATAAGGAATTGTCTCTAGAACAGAACCCTTGATTGGGCCGAGAAAGGAGAATGTTCAAAGCGATACGATAAGAGAACAGGTCTTTTTGGATAAGCTGTTGCCGCTCTTCTGTTAGAGCTCTTTACTTTAGTCCCAAAGAGGATCTCCCCTTACCTTAAAAGGGAGCGTCTCGGTGTTCTCGAAAGGGAATTCTTTGACCGGCGGGTGCGAATCGGTAGTTGTTAAACTAGCTCTGGCTTGATGACTGCTTTACTTTTAGCTTTTTGCGTGGGGCATAGAAGGAGTTGATCCTGGTCGAGGTAAATGGATTATGGATTTAGGAATGAATACCCGGTTCCAGAGAAGGTGCAGATGAATAAGCTTTTTCTGAGCGTAAATAGTAATAGAGTCCTTAATGCGTAACGTAACAAGGGAGCAAGAAAACAGATGCGCCTTACTAAGCCCAGAAAGGGGCTGCGGTTCTTCCTGAATAGCCTCTCCTGTCGAGCCTTTCTTTGCATGCAAGTCTTACCTAAACTCTTCCGAATAAAGCCTAGAGAAGAAGGAGCTACTATGATTTCTTCATTATAGATTAAGATCTTCTTCGAACTTAATGTACAAATAGATAGAATAGCAGCAAATAACATCTTTCTAGTCGCTGCATTTGAAAAAAGAATTGAGGCTTGATTGAGAAAAAAGGATTCCCCCCAGAGAAAGAAAGAGACCCCCTTACTTAGTGAGTAGTGAAGAACTATAGAGAAAAAGTGGGTTGGTTGTTTACCAACTAACAGCATGGGACGTTTGGGGCATTTTTTCTCTATATACGAAATTCCAAATTCTTGACCATCTCTTTTTTTAGCTTAGACTAAGGGCACCGATTCCTAGTGCTATAACAGAAACTGCCCTTAACGCGCAAATGAAAGCCCTCACAACACTCGATACCTGCAACTGCTCCTGCTTTTGGTAGTAGATAAACAGGTAAGGGATCTGTGCTTTGCCTTCCTTAGTAAGCCTTCTGCTCTATCGATAGTCCTTGAGGGGATCTCTTACTTCATCGGAACGGACACAAAACTATGGATAGATCCCTGGTTGAACGGCTCACCGTTGATCCACCAGCCATCTAGGTCCCAAAAAAGACACTCAAGTAAAGGAAGGGGCACTTCTTTCGGTCGATTCAATGCTTTTATTTGCATTACAGGTCATTTTAGAGGAAAGAGATCTCGTTTTCAGTCTTTTAGCTATAAAATATTCATTCTTATGCAATTTCGAGTTGGTAGATTCATTGATGCCCCTGCCGATAGAATGGAATGCATGATTTTCGATCTTGTACCGAACTGAAGACCAACTGAATCTCGATAAAGAAAGAGAAGTACAAAAGAAAGAATGAAACTCGCATACCGTTCATCTCAATCGCACTTTTCTTATGATATTTCTTGGTTAAAACGTCCGTGGCAATGTAGGACCAATGGTAACAGAGGTCCGAGTCACATCAGGCTCTGAAAGAGTGGTTTTTGCTTGTTCTTCATCCTCTTCTCTTCCTTCTTTAGGTTGCTGCCTATCGACTTTTGGAGATAACAAGGCCATGAATAAAGAAAAGAGAATGACTGTTTCCGATTGCCCGGAAGAGTGCTTTCCGCCTTCGATTGATTGAGTGCGAGCTCTTTTTCGAAGGTTAAGGCACGAAGTGCTTAGTTGAACAAAGTGAGACTAAGGGAAGAGCCTTTCAAAGGTCAGGAGCCTCTGTGTAGCCCACACACCAAGGCGATGACGTAGCAGGTTTAAGATAAATAACTAAGGCCATTGTCGATCCCAGACCAAGTGACCTCAGGGAGTCAGATTAGGATTCAGTGACCAAGGGGTAGGAAGAAGAAGCTCTTATTCCGATTCCTCTAGAGAGATGCCGAGAAAGAGCTCTTTTCTCGGGGTTGAGGTTGAAGGAAGGACAAAGAAAGCGCATTTCGTCCGCTGCTCTTTGAGACAAATCTGCTGTTCTTTTATCAGTTGACTTTGGTGCTGTCGTATAATATAAAGAGGAGAAAGGCTGCTTTCTTCCTGTTCTTAGCTCGAAGGGTAGTTAAGTGACGAAAGGGTATTCAGTCACCCAAGGGAAGGGGTATGACAGCACTCTGCATCTTTCTTTGTTGGGATTGCTTTGGCCTTATGTTGTGAGTGAAGGAGATTTCGATTAAGCGGGGGAAGGAAACCGAGCCAAGTAGTTCATTTCGAAAGCCCTTGGTCCAGTGCTTGGGCGCCGATGCAGAATAAAAGGAAGCGGCGCAGTATTGGTGCCTGGGGCAATAGGAAAAGGCGTAAGCGCGGCGATCTTGACTTGACGAATAGGTTCTTTTTTGGAAGCAGGCGAAAAAGGCCCATTTCCTTATTCTAAGAGTTATCTATCGCTCCGGGAAGATGCTCTTTTCAAATTGAAAGGAAGAAGAAGTGATTCGAGGAAAAATCGATGGCATCGCTTTTGCTCTTCCCACCGGTCTCTTTTCCGCTCTTGGTGGGTTGGGTATTAGAAAGAGGCCTCAGCCTAGAAGAGAGTTCAGTGAGCCATTAGCAGCTCTGGCTCACAGCTTAAATCGGAACTCGCTTTCGAACCAGATATTCGCTACGCCCCTCTTCCCCTGAAGCTGCGAGAGTGACTAGAGAAATGGTAAGTCAGTCTCATTCTATTCCCTGAAAGAGTACCCTCCGGCTCAGGGCAGGTGCTGAAAGCAAGAAAGAGTTTGTTTATCTTATAGTAAGAGAGAGATTGTGATAACAAAACTGCGATTCAGGGATTATAAGATTAGAATAGAAAGTACTCGAAGCTTGAACCCACGAGAAAGAAGCGGCAAGGAGAGTTCGTTTGCACTAATCTATTGACTATCCCCCAATCCCCGATCTACGAATAAAAGGAAAGATCGGACAGGTATTCACTCCCATTATTGATAGAAGAGACCAGAAAGGGAAGAGAATAGAGTCGTGGACAGGGATCCGGATCTAAGAGTTCTCCTTCCTTGTGTAAAAGTGTAAAGCTCTCGTACTACTTTTTGTATACCTGGAGATTCTTTTCGAGTTGTTTTTCTTTGTAATCGTAGAGAGATTGACTAGTTGACTAGGTTGAAAGATAGGTACGAGATAACCCGGGAAGGCTTATTTACCGACTAGCCATTCTATCTGATAGTTCTACTAGCGAAGGGTTGACAGAACTAAAAGCGCACATGCATGAGCATGAGATTGATGCCCTGATGGCAGGAAGACCAGCTTCGCTTCTTGAGCTTACTTGGTCACCAATAGCTTCTAGGGTTAGAAATGTTCGAAGAACACCAAACCAATCTCGACAAAAGAAAGAAAGTGTAGGAGCTAGTCTCTTCGCAAATGATTCATTCATGGACAGGCTAGATAAGCCGTAACTATTCTCTTACAAAATTAACGATGCTCTTCGATGCGCGAGTATAAACCGAGTCTCTGTTCGGGTCTCTTCTTTCATGGCTCTTCTCTCTTAGAGCCTTGTAAATATACTTCTTTCTTTAATTTCATTTTTTTTTTTCCATTTTTTCAGGTCTCTTTCATGCTGGAATTTCTCCTCTTGATAAAATGAAATACTTTTTTCTTATTGGATCTATTTTTAAAAATTTGAGTCGAGGAAAAGAAATGAAAGGTAGAAGCATGTCGACGCGTGAAATCAATTAGAAAGTAGATTCCTGCGTGATTGGCTGGAAGACGAATTCTCCTTCCCGAGGTTCAGTTCAGGTTTAGCTCTTCCTTCCATCAAACCATGGAAGACTGGCTTAATCCATTTCTCTTATTAATGTGATTTGAATTTAGCAGCATTGGCCGTAGAATCCAATATTGAGGGTGACTGACCACTAGATCTGTCGATCGAGACCTTGGTCTTCCTGCAGTGCTACAGCCTTTTGACTCTCTATGGGTTTCGGGCTAACGCCCTAAATCCTCCAACGGTGAGACTGAGTGTATTACTTTACTTTCTCTTAAGACTAAAGGGGTACGTAAAGTAGAGGTCCCTCAACTATCTCTAAAGACTTTTCTGGGTGACCAAGACATAGACTAAGATTCCTTTGTATCCGGGCGCTTACCTCGCTTGTTAGGGATCGATGCTTCGCCTCATCCGTGCTCATTGGAAACCTTGACTCTTCAATAGATTCATCTTAACTTAAGAAAGTAGTACTTTCTGTTTGCCTTCCCGTCTTTTCTCAGCGGATCAGCCACATACTCCGAAGTAACGTTAGTTACGGGAACGTAGCTCTTTTTTTTTTGGTCAGGTTTTCTGGGGGGTTGGTTCCTCTACTAGAGTAGGTTCCGAACGCCTCACTTCTCTTACTTTCGGTGCTTATTTTCAATCATAAGATGGTCACCCGCCCTAAGCAACATTCGGTTCACTATAGATATCTCGAGAACTTATCTTCTTTACTAGGATAGCGCTCTTCCTTCTCAAGGATTTGCCTTTTCTTCACTTCTCCCCGCGCTGCTCAAGAATCATTCTGGTATCTACTATTCTTTCTATTCTTTCCGAACCTGGGGCTTCGCTTGCTCGCCCACTTATCCATGCGTTCTTTGCTAGACAGCATAGCATCTGTTTTCTTCCACTTCCAAGAAAGACTTGAGTGAATTAACCATTCGCTTACTCTTGTAGATCGCTCTCCTCGCTTTGTTTGTTATTAGAAATCTTTCTTACTTGGGTAGCCGGATCTTGATAATTAGAATGGGCAAAGCTCCCCCTTTCTTTGGTGATGAAGTTGGGCCGTCTTTCTTATGTCAATTCTGGGTCAACCATATTCCCATCCTTGTCTTTCTCGATGCGATTCTGTTGTGTGCGTGTTCACTATTGAAAGGACAGGATCAGTATGACCTCTGGCTCAAGATTCTGCCCATCAAGTTGAGTTTCAATCAGACTTGAGAAGTAGTCTGGGGCCGCTTTTGTAAGCCAGAAGTTGTAGCTAAGCGTGTGCATCGGAGTAACCCAGAAGGAGATGGTGGATGGGAAGGAATATGCTCGTTCTTTAAGTAGGTCGGCGAAGACGTGCTCAGAATAGAATGACTTTCCTGTCGGTCAATCGACTAGAACTTTTCTTGCAGTTACTTGCTTTAGCGCTTTAGTTAGCTCAAAAGAGAGAGACTCGTTAATATAATACAGCATCTCGACGTTCTTAGGCGGGGGCAGGATTCGAACCTGCAGTCTTCAGATTATGAGCCCGAGAAGTTAACCATTACTCTACCCCGCTTCTTACCCTTATCCTCCTGAATCCACCTTGGTCCTTCGTGCGTAGTGGTCATTTTTCTTCTTGGACATAATCCGGGCGGGAAGCCTCTGGTCCGGTAGGGGTCTTGTCTTTCTCTTTCATACGACTCGCACGCATGTGTTAAGCATGTAGGTTTTTATCTTAGCGCTTTTTCTCTTCTTTCTTTTCTTTGGATCCTGATACTTCTATTGTACCCACGGTGCGGTACACTGAACACCAACCAAATCTCGAAAAAAGTGGATTAATTTAAGTACGCGCAACTACACCTGTGAACTGGGAGGGACGGAATCGTAGCTACTCGGGTAGCCTGAATCTACGCTACCAGCTTTCTTCTCTTATGAAATTTCCGCTTCGCCCTTTTCAGGGGAGCAGGACAGAGAGCCTAAGGGACAGAGAAGGAAAGAGGGCGTAGGCTTGAGCTCGAAAGAAAGAATAAGAAACAAGGTGCTCTATCAGCAGATAGAAAAAAACCTTAGCTTACATGACTGAACAGATGCGATGCTTTAAGGACGGGCGGGATGCGCCGCTGCTTCCCCTGCTAACTAAAGTCAATAAAAAGTCAAGCTCACGCTTTCTTCCTTTACCACCCATGCTCACATGCAGGAACTTGATTGACATATAGAAGTTGGGTGCCTAAGTTAAGTGTGCTACGCTTTCAACAGCACTGAATTGACTTAGTCGACTCGGAAAAGCTCGGTTCGTGAAAGCGCAGTTCGCTCACTTAACTACGCACAATGGTTGTCCTATCGGCCCGTCAACTTCGCTTCGTCGACGACTTACTAAAAGATTCGACACGTCTTAACTCAGCCTATCGTCTCATAACGAGGAAAGCAGCTAAGATAGCAATCGAGTCCATGTCCATAAAAGGTAGCGGTGCAAGGCCGTTCGTCAAAATTCCATTCCAAGGATCATCTGGAAGTCGTCCATTGGAATGGCCATAAACGTAGCCTTTCCAGCCCCTGTTCCAATCCGAAGGTAAACGCCCTAACAACCGATTCTCCGAATACTTGATCATTCGGTCGGCGAGGAAAAAGAAGAACTCTATGGAAAGAGAGGCTTATTCTCATCGGGAGAGAATGAGTGCTTCCTTATATCCATATCCAAACAAGCTTTACTATTTATTCCTTTTCCACCGACCGCTGGAACTGATCCTTCTTACTTATGTGTCATATTGTCGGGTCGGCTACCTCATCTCTCTTATCATGGAATCTTCTTATACGTTGATACACTAATTGGACAAAGAGAGGCAGGTAAGGTCTCCTTCTGGGATGAATCCTTCTTCCTATTGCTATTGCTTTGGTCCGCTTGTGACTTGTATGGAGAGGCTGCTACGATGTGGCAAGATGAAACTGACCATGCGTGACTTCGATCTAGTAGGGGCAGTCCCTGTGTTCGTTCAATGCTTTGCCGGTCAAACAAAAAATATGCATTTTTTTATTTATATTATAGTAGTACAGCTGACTTCACACTAAGAAAATCTCGATTCATTAAAATAAACATCTTTCATTGCGCTAGGTTCTTTGCCAGCTAGCTTTTACGCTTTGGTTCAGCTACTCTTCTTTCTGTGATGCTCTTACTCCGACCTCCCAACTTCTTCGTTGGTATCTTCTGTTCCCTTCTCTTCTATCCAAGAGCTTCCATTCCAGTACGGGTACTACACACATCTTCTCGTCCTTTGACGTTGCTATTACATACGTTAAGGTAAACTACTCGTCAGTTAGTTAGGTAGGGGGCGCGCTATAACAATAAGCAAGGAGTAGCTCTTTCCCACTCTCTGACCTTCCTTACATGTCTATCTGTCTGTTCTTCTTGACTCTCTCTTTCTTGCCTTTGTTAGTGTTGTCTCGAAAGGGAGAGTGAAGCGGGTTCAAGCTAGAAGAAATTACTTTCTATAAAGAAAGTAAAGGAAGGTTCGATGGAATTCAAGCTCATGACATGTCTCGTTTGATCGATCATAGACTATCTCAAAAGAGAGGAGTCTTCAAATAGATGGCTACCCCAATGCCAAACCTTCATTCCCTCCTAGAAGAGAATCCATCTCGGTAGGGACGTAGAAGATGGCAGAGCTATCAAGAATGAAAAGAGATCATCCCAACACAACAGGTGACCGGGAAACAGGTTCGATAGAATGGAATGGTCCAGCAAACTGAACGAAGTCCTATCTTCACTAAAGAAGAATTTTGTCCTAACAGAAGTCTCCGTCAAGCCTCTCCCCACTATTTGTTTTTATTGTGTGCAGAGACACTCTCATCACTGATTAGAAAGGAAGAGGGGTGATCCCCGAAGGGCAGAACAATATTAGAAAGTGTCTATGACGATTTAGATGAAAAGGCAAGTCGGGTTTCACCACATATGTGTGGTACCTGGCCCCGCGCAAACGTAGACTCACTCTTAAAGAGCGGTTTCCGTACTTATTCATCACTGCCATAGTTCCTATTGTATTGGGTAGGTCCCCTTACCATTTTAAGTGAAATAGGGGAAGGATCAAGTGAACTATGGAAAAAGCGTTTTGAAAATTCAATGGTCCCGTTGCCCAAATCTTGACCCCTAACTAACCCAGCAGCATATCAAAATAGCATTCTGCTTCCTTCTTGTCGGCGATAACAATATCATCACCCAAGAGAGCATAGTTTGTACACTTTCTCTCGAGGTATACCTCGTCCGCAGCTAACCACACCAGAAAATTGTGAGATAGTGCGAATACTGGCCCAAGACGACATATATCCGAGAGGTTGGCCTGTGGCCTGTTATAAAACATACAGTGGACCCTTTTTTACTTTACTTTACTTTACAAAGGGTACATCGAACATAGTGCCATTGATGGTTAATGCCCAACAATAGCCAAGCCTCTCTCCGAACACGGTTGTCATCATCTTAGACATAACTTGCAGCGGCCAACGGTCTGTTGCTGATTTTTACGAGAAAGAATCCATGCTCCCAAGGTCAAGGGGAGCAAGTTGATTAAAGGTACCATCCACGGCTCTTTAACACAGCTGCTGCCCATTGGTGGCCGTAAAAGCCAAAGACCGATCTAGTTCCCGATGGCGAATATAAGGCCTTTTCCGCCTCCCTCAATGGACTGACCTAGTCGCCCTTCGGAGTATCCCGGATCGGCACTAGATATCATACCCAATGAACACCTAACCTTCTATTACTCCTCCTTTCTAGAGAGATAGGCAATAAAGAGAAATCGTTTGCCCTAATGATGACATCGGCTATTGGAGTGACGCCGAGGCAGAGGGAAAATGGATCTGTGCCTGAGTCAACTCATCCGGATTCTGAGCGTTCTTCGGACCATAGAACAAACTCTATTCTCGCGGAACTTTAGTTTAGAGTTTAGCACCGCGGGCGGAGCATAAGGCTTCCAATCGCTCTCTGTCTATTCCCGTGACAGTGAGACGCACTTGTTTTTGTATCTAGCGAAAAGGCACTGAAAGTGTTGCGCCTTCTTTCTTCTTTCCAATTTTCTTTCGGGAGGGAAACAAAAAACACTTGAAAGCGATCGATCTCGATTGAGTTGACAAGTCATCGCCAGCTTTTATCTAAAAAATGCAATGATCTATTCCACCAGCCAAGCATAGATAAAAGATATACGCGCTTCTTCTTCATATCATAAAAGAGCGCTCCGACCGTCAAGCGGGCAAATGCTTGGCTTGGTAGGTTCCAGTGAACCTTTAGTCAGAGAACTGGATTGGCTTAGAGTGAAGTTTACCGTAGTAGAAAAGAGGAGCATTCGGTGGAACCGGTACAGAAATGGTTCCCATTCGACTTGGGAATTCCGTCTCTGGCTCGTGGGTTTAGCCAATGATGCTTCCTTTCTCAGCTCCTTCGGAAAAAGAACCTCAAGTCCTTGTCATGATCGCGCACTCAAGCTAAACGCTATTTGCGATCGAACTAGAACAGTTCCGATGAACCTCCCATTCCGTTGTCGTCCTTCTTCTTCTTGCATTGATTTTCATTGTAAACTGAGCTTGTCGATCAAACTGTGGCTTACGTCGGACCGTACCCTAATTTATTCACTTCCTCACAACCAAGCCCTTCGAGTCTTTGTCCTGAAAACAGTTCCTTCTTCGCATCTCTCCAGATTGGGTCTCATCTCTTCCTGGAAAGCCTAAACCCTCACTCTTCCAATCCTTCCTCGGACATCAATCCCGGTAAAAGAAATAGTGTAAGTAAGAAGAAGACCGGTTAGGATCACACTAGTCCTGGCTGGCCTATTATGAAGTCTTTTCCCTCAGAACAAGACAAAAACTGGCTTGCAGGTATAGCTTGGCTTAGGAATATATCCCCACACAACTATTAGCATGCCCCGGACGAGACACCAACTCTTTCAAAGGTGGGATTCCCAACCCCCTATTCAGATTAGCCTAACATTCTCATTCTCGGAAAAGGAGATCAACATCATCACTTTCAACTAAGGTTGCATTCCAACGCGGGAAGGAACAACAAGCTCTTCTTTCCTTTCTCCTCAGCTCGATGGGCAGGCTTCCGGAAAGACCAGATGAAGATAGCGGATATTGATTACAAAACTCCTTAATCGCTTAGACAACCTTCTAACTCGCTGCAAGGAGAGACTGGGAAGCGTGACTATTCTGAAGTAAGAGGTATCGAGAGTAGCTAGAGCCAGAGGCTTATAACATAGAAGACATAGAAGAATGGATGGATGCCCGGTCTGTTTCTCTCGAAGTAAACTCTTGTAATAGAAAGAATCTCTCGCTGGTCTAGCTCCTAAAGCTAAAGAAGTAGGGCGATCAGTCGAATCAGAACCTAAAGGTCTGGAAAATTTCCTTGAATCTGAAAGCGATGGCAGCTAGTCAGCTTAACCTGCCTGTCCGTGGAAAGAAGGATAGTTGGTTAAGGGGGACGCCCAGAGTCGAAGTCGTGTAACCGTGTAACTAAGCACATAACGTATAGGATAACTAGAAAGGCTTGTATGGCTGAGTTGAGTGGAGGGGCTAAGCGCTGTTGCATATTCTAATTAGCCCTTCTTCTCTTCCCGCTTCCCCTCCGTACTGTATGTAGGGAACACCGCCTCAGAAGGTATTTGATCTGTATTTCCATTTCCAATACTCCTGTGTTAAGGAGTTTCCCTGAAAGCTATGCTATGCCTTTTTACCTCTCCCTATCCCTATACGCTGGCTGTATCGAGTGTATCGTCCATGTACGTCTAAAGTAGGAGCACCTAAAGCTATGATATCCGTAATTACATGCATCTCCTTTTTTGAAGTTTGAAGAAAGGGGCGTCCAGGACATCTTGTAAAAGAAAAGCTAATGCATCGGTTAAAACCAGAGTGGGAGAATAAGCTAAGCTTTCTTTAACGTTAAGTTTACTAGGAACCTTTTCAAAGTTTGAGTTCTGAGAAGATAAGCTTCAATCCTAAGAGCTAGGAGTTATCTATGAACTGCATCTCGTGCTAACAGCTATGAATGCTAACCCAATCAAGCAATCCCAGCAAGGTTGTAGAGGGAAAGGAAGTTCGTTATTATAGCTAGAAGGGCAATCAACTGCCTGAAAGGCATAGGCTGGCTGCAGAGCTTAATCCCAGATATAAACGCTACGATTCACTCTGTTAGAAGGAGCTCCCGTTGCTGCTTGCTTGCCCTTTCCTCCTACTCGTATTAATGATCGAAAGTCCTATATAAGCGAAAGTCTATCTTTTCTAAATCTACCTTTGTTGCCCTCTATGAAGTGAATGAAGTAACCCATGAGTATGGGGCACGAACGCCAGGAAGTGGCCCTAGCGTTAGGGGTCAAAGAAAGAGCACTAGTTGCCTTGAAAAGACTCTCTTTCCCTGACTACTATTACTCTCATTCATTCCGAAGAAAGAAAGACACATTCAACTATGCTTTCGACGCTCCAGAAGTGAACTGAATTGCCTTAGTTAGGCTAGAAGCGGATAGAAAGTAATATTACGGGAAGGATGAAGCAAGGAAGGGAAAGTTTGACCAACCCCATCTCATAAAATGAGGGCGAAAATCAGTGCACCTCGGGCTTTTCCCCACAGGCTGAGGAAAAGAAGAGGGACACTAAGAGATAGATAGAGAGTCTACAGTCTTAGAATAGTAATTTACCTTGATACATGCACCCGTTGGAGCCAAATAGCAGGTTCAGTTTTTTTCTGAGACTGGATGAGATGTACGGTATTCACTACACGAGATGGCGTGCAAGTCTTCACTATAACCCTTTCCCACTCAGGCAATAGCCTCTGACCAAAGCCGCCTATGGCGAAAATACGTCGTTTGCCACCACCTTCACAACTCTGACCTAGTCGGCCACCTGCCTCCCCGATCGCTGCTGCTTCCGCGTCTAACTGCGGATCTTCTGACTCCCCCAGAAGGATAGGCATAATCATATTCATTTTAAGGCTAGCTCTTGCTTATCGACTACGCTTGCTGGGTGTTCACCCCTACTTTCTATTCTATTCCCAACCCTTTCTTCCTGCTTAGCTTCGCAGGAATGCTTTCTTGCTTCCCCAGGTAGAGTCACAAAGAAACTTTCTTTACGGGGCGAAGGGCTTTAGCGAGCTACTCCTATCATCTCTTTGGCTTTTAAGATCTCTTATCTACGTTCAAAGAAAATCAATTTCTATAGCATAAAACTTGAAAGGATAGCCCATTCTGCATTCTAGTGTGTAGCAAGCAGTGAAGTCCTTCTCTGACTACTGGTGAACGCTAGGCAGGAAGAGACCTTATAGCACCCAGAGGCGAGTTAAGGAAGTCAACTGGAAGTAGCTAGATATATAGGTAGTGTTCGCTTCTTAGGCATATAGAACGTCTTCCTTCTGATGCCTACCCCAGGGCATATCGTATCGTATAAGTTAAGTCCTATGGAATCTCTTTTTTAAAGGTGAGAAACTTCCGTATCTTATTAGCTTAGTAAGCTTCAGCATCATCACTAAGCGGCATTGTAGCAAGTAGAGAAGATAGCTTTGGTAAAGGAAGGAAGGCTATGGCTAAAGCACTAGTAGTAGATCTGATAGCTATGTCCCTAGTAACAGATTGTTTTCTTCTTGTTCTTTGCCATAACGCCCATTCTGGGACGAGTTGGAAAAAGAATTCCTAACCTAAACCTAGTCCCATTCCAAGACTACACTTTCTTTTCTTGGTCTGGATCTATCTCTTTTGTTTTGAATCCCCTGCCTACTAGGATACCTGGCTTGCCCCCTGTTGCTATGTTTCGCCAAGGTTCAATCTCAACTTTTCTGACCTTTTCGAATAGAAGAAAAAAAAAAGCTATTTTAATTCCGGGGTAGGTAGAGGCTTTGTTTACTACGCGTACCAGCCTTAGCGCAATGAAACTGCTAATCAAATAGAGGATTCAACTAAAAGCGAGTCAAGGGCTTTAGCGGAGAGCTACGTATTCTTTGCGAAAGAAGATGCCAAAGAGCCAGGCCGGTCAGTCAGTCAAGCTAGACATCTAGACTCTCCCCTCTTCCTTACGTCGAGTCTCTTTACCCCTAATAACATTTTTCGATTCAACTACAAGAAACTCCACTTCGCCAGGGTCGATATAATTGAGCTCGACTGAAAGGAGAACTCCCGTTGGTAAATGCATCCTCTCCTGCTAGTAGACCCTTTGCTTAGCCAATTAATTACGTTACGGTTGACGAAGTTCAGACTCTTGACTTAAGGATGAATTTTCCAAGAGGGTAAGCAAAAGACATAAACTTTAAGCAAGCACTCCCCTCTTCAAACCCTTCAGCGTGGAACAAAACAAGCAAGCTGCTACAATGAATGAATAATCTGAGTCCGGTGGAAGAAAAGGAAAAGGAGAAGCTGCTCGACGAGCGGTTATTAAGCAAAGCATCAGAAGAGAAATCAGAAACTAAATATTCTATAATTGCTTCCCTATATTAAAAAAATTCTTTCTTCCTTTCGAGGCATACTCATCTTTATCGATATCCCCTTTCTCTTAGTCCCAGAACTGACTCAATAGGAACCGAACTCTTACCTTATCTGGTATGAACCAGTAAGCGAAAGAGAAGGGCGAAAACCGATCGAACTCTAAAGTCAAGCTTTTCACTTCATTCTTCAAGCTCTTGAACATGGGTTGAGTTCATACATTATGAATGCTTATCTATTCAAGATATACTACCAATTCCTTTGAAGTTACTACCACTACCGAATACCGAAGCAGGCTTGCTCCTTCAAAATAAGGTGGCTAAGACAAACAAGACAGGGGGCCTATTCCAATAACTTAACTGGCAGTCGGGCTCTATTATGCCTATTCAACATATTACGATTGTGATACAATTCCATTGCCTGCTTTTATTCATGTTCGTGCTTACTTGTATGCCGGAACTTCAAGGTCAATAAAGAAGGACTCCTATCCTAGAAACTCGGTCTGCTTGCTCCTACAAAAGCTCATACGGTGTGTCTCCTATCCCGATACGAGTTATCTTCTGACCGTTCCCTCGTGCTTGTTTCAGGAAGCACTTCAGACGAAGATTAATGAGGCTCAGCAGGCTTATAAAGTACTCCAAGACCACGTTACTAGCGTTGAACAGGCGAGGGCTCGAGCTGAGGCTGACAAAAGCTGTGACAGCGGGCCGTCTCTGCGAATAAAGATAGAGACATGGATAGGAAGAAGGTGCTTCTACGAAACAAATCTCCAAGCCTTTCTTTATTGATGAAACATATAGATCATGTAAGGAACGCCATAATCACCTAACAGCTGCGCTCTCTAGAGAGAAGAAGTACACATAGTTGCCAAGTTGGGAAATCGCGTGTATCCGCTCTATTGTCGACACAATCTTTGTTTGATCCAAGTAATTTCTCTATAAGAAAAAGTCAAAGAATCAAAGAGCTCCAACAAGGTCTACAATCAGACTAGTCAATTTCCTCAGAAGCTAGAACTATGAGTTCCACATAGCCATGAACCTCTCCCGTGAAAACGCTAGTGGCTCTGCCCTAGGAAGAACTGATCTTTCTGCATTCCTAACTCACTCGACCTAGCTACACTCTCATTCACATAGGACCCCTCTTTTTTAAGTTTCCAGGGCTTCTGTTGTGAACCCGATTCTAGTTCTAGATGCTCCCTCACAGACTCCAGTCAGAAGCGCTAATACGCGAAAATGAGTCTATTCTGCATTCTAACAAACTCAGGCTACTACTTTCCTTTAGTTCGTTTCTTGTGTTAGAACAGACGGAAGAGAACCAAGTCCTAGGATACTTGTCTTCTGGGGACCTTCTTTCGGATTCACTGAATTGCTCTTTTCCTCTTTCACCAACAATCTAGATAGAAAGAAGTCAGTCATCCTCTAGCCCATGGATTCTCACGGATCGTTACGGATGGGGTACTATCCTTTCCTAGGACCTTTGCTTACCATATTCTCGCTGAGCTATATTTATTTCTTTTTAGACTTCTATATGATCCAGAGAATGGTCTCCCTTGAGTCCTTCTACAGTCTTGAAGCTAGAATCAATCCCTAGATTTCATATTTTTTAGGGAGAAAGTCGGATACACTCTTTTTCTTGGATTGGCTGACTAAAGCGAGAAGAAGAAGTCAGTGCTCATTCAAGTCTAGTACATTTATAGATTGAGAGCATTAGGAACTCGGATTTTTCCGTAAGTCGTTCGCTCACAGATAGAAGATACTGGAAGGTTAAGGGCTTTTAAGAAAGGAGTGGATTTCGAATCCTTTCTGGACCTGACTCTGAAGTAGGGCTCCCCCTATCGGGTACGTATCTGTCCACTGACTTTCTTCTCGGAACTTGGAAAAGTCTTCTCCTTGTTAGAGTTCTTTCTGAGAGTTTGGAGTTTCCTGAGAAAGAGGAATTCAGTCGACTGGATAGCGCATTTCTCCTTCTATCTAGCTATACTTCTTGAGCTAAAATTCACAAGACTAATGGATAAGTGAAGGCACTGAGAATAAGCCACTAGGGTACTGCTCCAAATGTGAGAATTAAGGGTTTCTTGGACCCTGGGACATATTGGATGGTTTCGAGCTGTCTATCGAGTTGGAGTGAGAGATAGGAGTTTTAAAGACCTAAAGAGGTAGGATAGTAAATTGCTTTGGAGAAGAGAGTAGGCAGATTGTTAGATCCCAGACGAGGCTACTCCTTTGCTCTTCATGTGCTAAGTCCTTAATTTCTTTCTAAGACCAGCAGGACGACGAAATAGGTGGTTTGTGAGGCAACATCATATGCTCTTATTTAAAATATGGAGATACCCGTAGTTCTTTTGCCCCATACCTAGTAGCTACTGAGTAGGCTTCTACAGCCCAATCTCATAATAAGCAAATAGGGTAGACACATCGTAGAAGAAAGGCTAGGAATAGAGAAAGAGCTGGTACTTTCTCTGGGAACTCTCTTCTTATTTAATTTAAGGCTCATGGCTTCCTTGGATGCTCTATGGAGGGATATAAGATTTCTCTATCTCCGTGACTTCTTTACCATGGTACTCTTTCTATGGAGGTAATTGAGTAGACAAAAAGAAAGGCACTAGTTCAAGGTTCCTGGAAAGGTGTAGATGCCTCTGTCTATTGACCTGAACAACTTGTCAACACTCTAGGGCTTACTAATAGCTCTAATTCTAATAAGGTACTTTAAGGAAAATGCTACAGAGGGATTGGATGGATGAAGCCATGACTGAGAAAGTGACTTCCATCTACTTACTTGATATAAGAAAGGTTGATAGAGCTTCAATAGTAAGGAGCCAGCAGAGACTCATTTCAATACATTCTACTAGACCCTTAGAGAGGTACAAGGCTCTCCATTCCCTGTGATAGATAGAGCCAGTAGGACCCTATATGAATCCATTTGTTAGGAGAGCATTGAACCAGAGTCTAGAACGGGACATAGAAACTCCCCAGGTAGAGTATTTGATAAAGCTTGAAGACTCAAAGAAGTATACTCCACTTTGTAAAGGAATCCTACTAGCACGCATACTTCCTTTTCTTCCTATATGTGTCATGGTCATTACTATAGCCTCTTATTAGTGAGTTATGCTGATACTCGGGAAAGCATTCAGTTATCCCCACTCATAGTTATGGCTCAGGGCAGGTGCTGAAAGCAAGAAAGAGAAGAAGACCACGTGCCAGCCTTAAGCTCAAGGCTCAGTTATTAACTATTAGTAAGTGAGTCTAGCAACGTTCCTCTTTTCAGGACTAAGTCGGAAAGAAGAAGTAAAGGCAGTCCATCAATCAAGGGGTGGGATTGAAACCCTGGAAAGATACGATCCACGAATAGATAGGTTCCCACGTCCCAGGTAGCGCTTAGAAGGCAGTGAAGGAAAGCGTTTCAATTCTTTCGGAGTCCCGCTCAGGGCGAAAAAGACCGAGGGAAAGGGAAATGGCTATCAGTTCTGACTCTATTCCCGAGGGGGAATCAATTGTTTCAGCTCGAGTGAATATGTCGAAAGGTAAATGCTTTTGAAGTTTAATGAATCCGGTTGATGCTTTCTTGTTAAATGCTTGCTTCTTTCTTGGAAAAGAAAGAGGGTTGGAACCAAGGAAGACACAATAGACAGTAGTCGAACGTCGGGTCATAGGGCAGCTAGCCCAATCTGAGTCGCAATAGTAAATCCGTCTTAGCCGAGAAGAGACTACCTTTTAAATTCAATAGATATTTCGAGTTTCCTGAAAAGAGCAGAGACAAGGGATGCTCCTCTTTATAAGAATAAGTCTAAGAATAAGAGGACCAAGAAGAAAATTCTTCCTGGTTGCCATACCATAGTGGCCAGCATGCGCTGACGGGTTCTTCGAAGATCTCATTTCAGGGGTAATCAAGCTCAGCTTAGTCTCTCTCTTTACTTAGCAACTTGTTATAGCTAGAGTTTTGGTCAGTTTGTTAGGAGGGCAACTTCAGTAGTCAATTCCTTCTTTGAAAGATGTTTGCTTAGTAGATATTTTCTCTCTTAGATTTCAACCTCTCGTAGCGTAGACCTTTGAGAAAGAGGCATTCAAAGAACTTCCATAGAGGAGAAAGACGCTGCCTTTGCCCTGTTGAGTGGTTTAGCCTTCCTTCTTTATCATGGTCATTGTTTTAGCTCTTGAGATTGGAATCTCTTCAGTCAGGAATCAAAGACCAACAACTTGCTTTTTGAATCAAACTTTGTTTGCCTCAAGCCCTCTCTTTCTTTTAATTTGAATAAGGCGTTCTACTCGCTTTCACCTCTTAGATGTCTGGTAGCGCTTCTTCCCGTTGATAGCGATTCTTCCCTTTCTATAGTTTCATAAGCGGGAAGTTCTCCAGTATGCCCAGGAATGAAGTGAAAATCGATAGGTACTCTTTTTGCTCACACCGGGATATGCGACATAGTCTAGTATGATAGAGCTGATGCTCCTATCCCTACAAGTGAGTCGAGCTGATCAGCGACAGAGACTTTTCAAAGTCAAAGTATACCTACATCTGTCTCTGAGATCCGAGAATAACGTATGCTATAGATATCCGGAAATTGTAATCAAGGCGTAAGACCTTTTGCCCTTAAATTGAAAAGGGGTTTCCACGAATATTAATGATTGCTCTTCCGGAAAGAGACTCCCCTGGCTATGCTTACGAGTTGACTAGCGGTTTCCGAGTCAAGCCAAAAACTGGATTTATTCCCATTGTACTCGCCTACTATACTGGAACTCCTGGATCCGCAAACGGTCACTCTAACGAATAACGAAGAATATGCTCAAGGGTCTCTCTTTTGCTGATTGAAGAAAGTAGTCAACTTCCTTACCGTGAGGGCCATCGGGCGTTCGGAGAGAATCTCTGCTCTGATTCTGCGACTTCGCCAGAAGATCTGATATGACTGGAATGGCATGCTTCGGGCTGCAAATTGGACGTCAACTTCTCCTTCAGTACTCTGCGCGTATCATATATTTCCTTATAATTGGATGTACGAAAACATAGCGTTTTCACAAATTCTGATTTGATCTAATTCCATATGCTGAAATCCATTCGGGCAGAAACTTTACCAAATCCAGACTCGACCACTGTAACACTAAGCACAAAAGAAGCCAAAAGACTTGGTTTCTCTCAAATCAAATCTCTGTATCAGATCGATCTGCTGACATTGATGCCAAAAAAACCCCTCCTTTCCTTCGCAGGGAAGAATCCAGGGATTGATCTCGATTTTCCCTCTGCTCTAATCACTTAAAAGAACTCCACTCACTAAAAAAGATAAAGGTAAAGAATCCAATAAAGGGAAACCCTCCATGGCACAGCACAGGTCAGGGTCCGAGACAGAAGAAAGCCCAAAAGCCACTGAGCTTTTGGTGTCATCTCCGCTGGCTCAAGAAAGAACCACCAGAGCTGATTATTTACAGCGAAACTCCAAAAATCTCCTCTAACAGAAAGGCAGATACCTAGAAGATTCTATCATAGGGTTCCCCCCATTATCCTGCTAAATTGTCTTGACTTTGGTTCTATTTCATTTGGGAAGTGAGGGGAATTCCGGCATTAATACGAAGACTCGAAGCCAATTCGTGGGCATTCCTATTTAGAATTAGAATAAAGGAGGACAAGAAAGCCTACTCCCGACAATGAAAGAAAAAACAGAAAGACCGGAAATGATAAATAGACTACTACTATGGTAAGAGCTCACTGGAATGTCATGCCTAGAAAGAGGTCAATGTTCAATTTGGGCTAGGAAAGGAGAATCCGAGATTGTATAACTAGATCTAACTATAATAGTTAGTTATGGTTTTTTGAGGTCGAGTTGGAAATAGAGGGAGCCGTCTACCTCTTCGAAGGATAAAAGAGTCCCGATTGTCGCTTGTCCTGGGAAGGAAGCTTCTTTTGTTACTGAGCTGCTACAGACTTCGATCAAGGAAAGCTGTCCAATTACGCATCAATCTAAAAAGTAGCATTTTCCCGCGCGTCATCAACAGTAAAGTCAGTGTCTATAGCCGCTGCATCTTTTTTCTTTTTGTTTTTGTTATTGTATTTACTGATTGGTTTAAGGCTGTCCTAGGAGTAGGGAATTACGGTCAATCAAACCAGTTCATGAATGAATGGCAATGGAGCACGAACGGTTAAGAGGTTAGTTCCAGATTTCGTGAGTTCTATTCGCATTTCGTTTTACTTTTTCTTTAAAGAAGGGAAAGGAAGTGACAATCAGTGTCGTGTGGGTCAAGCCAGCTGTTCTCAATCGCTCTTTCCAATTTCTATGGCTACATACTTTGCTTTGAATTGGTCTCTTCTAAGGAGGCCTTTTTCCGGGTAAATGTCAGAGATAAGAGATAGCCGTAGTATCTTAATCCTTTTTCCTGCAAGGGGGTGGGAGAGAGTGCCCCATAAACCATCGAGTGGAAGTACTTTTTTTCCCCTTTCCTTAGACCGAGACGAATACATCGAGAATCCAATGTGCAATTCATTTTGATGAGATAGATTCATAGTGATCTGAAAAGCGGGAAAGAAATCTCTCTCTATTACTACGAATAAGATTTTGATCTTCTAAACTTAAACAAAGTAAGCATAAAGTTAGATTGGTTTGTGACATGGGTTGACTCTGATAGGAGGCTTTGATATTGTGGGCTAGTCTGAATCCTAGATGCAAGCTGATTAGGTTGATAAAGGGGTCTCTTGTGAGACATCTTTGAAGCACTGCATCTTTCTAGCTTAAAAGAAAGAGAAAGACAACGAAGTGGGAAGATTTCCCAAGCTTAGGACTATTATCAATGGGCACTAGAGGGAGGCGCTAACATGCAAAAAAGCCTCCTTTCGGGTGTTTTTTCGGGAAGAGCACAGGAATGACTACAGAGAAGACTGAAAACTTCCATCAAGAATAGGCGGCTATAGCACGGTTCTCAATAGAAAGTGTTGTCAATGAGATAACGTCTGTAATCCATGGCCTTTTCTTCTCTCTCCTTCGCTCGGGGGAGACGGGGTGATGTTGTTTAATTGTGGTTGCCTGCCTCATTCTATTATAGGCGGAAGGCTTCGTTTGACCTAGGTTGATAACCATATTAGTACCGGGGCAGTTGGACTATCTAGTAATGGAAAAATTCTTCCTTTTACTCCTTTCTGCTTATGCTCCTAGGTGTTGGGCTCCCGGTCAAATAGGGGAGTCTTATTCGCAGCTTTTCTCTAGTTTCTTTGTTTGAGGCTCTCTTCAAACCCTTCAGCGTGGAGCAAATCAAGCAAGGCAAGTTCGATTTCAAGCCTTCCCGATCAATTGTGAGTGGACTGGAGCTTGAGATAGCCCTTTTAGAGCTAGCTGTTGACTTTCTGAGATAGAGCTAGTATTTTGGGTTAGCCAGATAGACCGAACTGTGATACTTAACAGAATCATTGATGGTTGTTCGAGTTGTTCTTGAATTAGTACTTTTCTCTCCTGATCTAAGGGTAGTTCTAGCAAGGTTGAAGCATTACATACAAGGTGCTAACACGGATGAATCTGGTAGAGAGAAAGAGGATCTTTCCCTCCGCTTTTTGTAAAACCTTGCTTACGTAGCCTTGCCTTGAAGTGAAGCTCGATCGCAGGCAGGTTTAACGGCTCAAGCTCTATCCTCGATTCCAACGGTCTAACGGATATGGGATTTTGCGGAACATCTTTAGAGAGAGAATCTCTCTCTGTCTAGTTCTACAAGGAAATGGGCGCACTGAATCCTTCTATTATTTCTTAATATAAATAATGAATACTCTTTTTATTAAGAAATAGAGTGACGACTGCAGCTACATTCTTTTAAAAGAATGTTCTCGCTATTGTAGATTTTCGAATTCATGGAAAATGGTGCTTTGTTCACACCTATGTTGATCTACCGCTGCTTTACACGCCCTTGATAGACGCATTTAACCAGAAAGAGATAGACGGGCAGAAGATCAATGAAAAAGACTTGCTAGCTTTTCGGCATACCGAAACAAAAGACGCCAGGGATTGGGCTGATTGACCCCAGGTTCCGGGACGAGAATCAGGTAAACAGTTGAAGTACCAAAGAGCGGTCCCAAGGGACGGAAGAAAGGAAGCAAACTAAGATTCCTAAGAGCTGTTTCCTACTAGCAGCAGGAAAAAGAAGAGATATAACAAAGGAGATCAGACAGCACCTGACCCTCTGTCTTTGGTAGGCAGAAGAGAAGCTTTCTCAGATTCCTCATCTCTTGAGCTTTCCCCGGTTGACGTTGAAGCCAAAGAAACGGGGGCACAACCAGTAGTTCCCACACCCATTCCCATTCAATGATTGATTCGAATAGCTAAGCGAAGGCTGAATTGAATGGACGAGTAAGGATGGGAATACGAGCTCCTTCATCTCAGCTTGTGAGGGAAAGACGGCGATAGCGGATTCAGCATGGGAAGGTAGAACATGGATCTCGGTGTCCGGTCATCACGAAAGGAAGGACGCTTCGCTTGTCGGTTCGGATTGCTTCATCAGAGACACGGTCTAGAGAAGGAAGGTGTCATCCGTCGTCCGGTCTCCTTTGATTTGAATTTGATGCTCACTCCACTTTGAACTGAACTAATGTCGTATGTTAACGAGTCTGTCTGTGCACGTACGGTTTTCTTTCTTTCTCCTGGGCCCCTCTGGGGAAATCCTTTGCTGACTGCGGGCACCCTACTGGTCGAGTGGTTTTATCCCGATCCATAGTATGTTTCGACAGATGATTGATGAGAATGCGAGCACCTATGATCTTATGAAGCAGACGTTTTTTCCGTTTAGGTGCTTTCCCTGGTCTTTGCTACCGGGCAGGTGACTACGCTCGTTGCTTAGCCGAAAAAACGGCTAAAACTTAATGCGGCTTGGAAGACTCTTCGCTAACGAGGCAGCTATTACAGAGGAAGAATAAGAGGCAGGGGTACCAAGGAGACAAAGACAACTATGTAAGGCTTAGACCGTCGCGTATACTGCTTCTCTTTTTGGTAGTTTTCTCTTCCAGCACTACTTGTAGCTACCTATCCCTACAACTACTAAACGCTATGAAAGTCATATAACTGCTCTATAGCTATAAAACGTCCTCCTCCTATACGATATTATATAGAAAGCAGCTAGAAAAGCCATACAACTGCTATGCCTGCAATGAACCTGCTATGAAAACGATACACCTGCTCTACTGACCTGTGGCTCTACCATTTTTAGAGAAGAAAGAAGTCACAACACAAAGGAAAACTTAAAAGAACAACTACTTGATAAGGTAAGAGACAATACAAAGTAATACAGCAGTTATTCCAGTAACACACCAGCTATGCTATGAAAGTGGCCAACATTCGCTGAGTTGGCCGACAAGTTCATCAAGCAGTTCTGCTACAACATCGATGTCGTGCCCACTCGCCCTATAGAATGAATTGTTGGAGGCTTTACTTGACGAGTAGACCGTCAGTTACCCAATGAATCATTTGCAACATACGTGGGAAGGTTAATGGCCCTAGCAGCTAAAGTGAAAGTGATGCCTCCATGAAAATTATCAGACAGATATGGTTCTAAAGACCGCTAGTAACCCCCTGGTAAGTTACATCCTTTTAAGGTAAGGAACTTTTTTTATTTTGAATATTTCATCTGCAACGAAGATTGTTCTTGCAACCGATAGATGATATTTTTCAATAGCCTTTATTCTATTCTCCTGTTTCAAATGCTCGACTCGTTCCCAAATCAACTACTGAATTAGCTTTCCCTGTTTGAAGTCGATAACTGGGAGTAGTCCCCTGCTCTATAATCCGATCTAGATGGTCCCTCATCGAGGAAAGTAGCATTCAATGAAACTTCCTCTCAGCCGACCATGCCCTAATCTAGATTCCCTTTTTTGGTAGCCCGGGGCACTTCGAATGATTATGGTTCTCATCGACTGGATGTACTGAGACGCTCAACTACTTTAGTCGATTATTACGAAAAGTCTATTCGCCATAAGGAAAGGAAAGCCCAAGGCAAGTGCGGAGTTTCAGATCAGGAAACCTACGAGCTGACGATACGAGAGACCAAAAGCCTTCGTTCATCAACAGATGAAGAATGTGTTCCAGGTGAAGGCTCTGGAAGAAATACGGTTTTAGACCAGTTTACAGAGATCGGACCCCTAAGCTTTTCCGACCAAAGCTGAGGGGACCAAATACCATGGATCATGGACCTTTAACTTTCTGTAGTGAGGAAAGAGAGAGAGATGCCAGCCCGACTTAGACGACGGAGGCCTTCTCCGACGCGAGTTCGTACTCGTTTTATAAGTAGAAATCGGCATTGGGACTGTTTTATTTTAATAAGAAAAACCGCCAATAGCAAGACTCGTCACTAGCTTCTTCTCTTTCTTTTTCTATCCCATCCTGATTTTAGCATTTAGCTACGAGAATCACTCATCTAATCTCCTTTGCTCCGGCTGACCTCGATGCGGCTGTGCTGTTTGCTCTCACGATGCCATGTCCATAAGATAGAGCTCGTTCCTATCCTCCATACCTTTTTCGCCTGCTTTCTTTGAGGAGTTCCAGGGATGATATGGAATCTTCAATTTCTTGTTACATAGAGCAAAGGTCTACTCTATCTTCAAACTCGCCTTTGAAGGCAGGCAGGGCGGGCAGTTCATGTCCTAGGGCGGGAAAAGGAAGGGTAAAGAGCTTATCTTACTTAACGGATAAGGGATCGGAGAAGCAGCTCGAGAGAAAGGAAAACCGAGATCCGAGCTTGTAAGATTCGTGAGGGAAGGGATCAAAGGAAAGCTGAGAGTTGGAAGTGCGCTTCAAGTAGTCCGAGAAAGGGAAGTGAAATCATTCAAGAAAAGGCTTCGTCAATCAGCAAATTCTCGACCTGTTGAAATTCATAATGTTTCGAATCACTCTAAGTGCCTAAGGATTCCGACATTACCTTACTAGACCTTTCTAACTAGCGATACAGGCAGCCAAAACAAAGACAAATATCGGTCACAACGAGCTTCTCATCCCTTGGGGCTCCATTCTTCACCCTCTCTCTAAGCACTAAGGGATGAAACTCGTAACCACCTGTCTCTGGCTCTGGCTACCAATGCAACCCGTGACCTCAAGACAAGAGCCAACCCGCCTCTCCTTGCTCTAACGAACGGGCTAATCGCACTCCGACTCCCGTAACTACATTCCCCACCCTCTCCTCGAGGCAGGGATCACAGTCGAGATCTAAGGTAAGGTAGGTCTTTCGCGGAAAACCTTGGGACAGGTACCCAATTCCACTCCTAAAAGGCAATCTATTCTTGTATACCATTATTCCAGGAACAGAAAGACAACCTGAAAGAAAGACGGATTTCATTTCAAAACACGATCTAAATAAGCAAGAAATGGAAGGAAAGAAGTCTAAGAGAGGCCCTTAACGAACCCGTACCTTTCATTAGAATAGAAAGAAAAGGAAAGACTTGACTATGGAGATGAGGCTAGTGGACGGGCTCACCAACTTCAACCAGGCCTTTCATGAGAAGAAATAAAGATCTTAGCCGGAGGATCTATATTTTTAGATTGTTTGGAGAAAAAGTAAACCCCCTTAGCGGCATACGTGAATAAAAGCTATAAATATCGCTCTGCAAATCAAAGACTTCTGGTCGAGTAAGAAGGCTCAAAGCATCGACCTAATTCTACTAAATGAGACAATCTCTGCAACTTAGAAGAAAAATGAATTCTAATCAGTCTCGGATCACACCTCTCTCTCTAAAGAGTCTCCGGCCTTGTCCTTATGAATGAGCCTGGAAAGCCTATCCTCATGGTCGATGGCACCCTTTCATCCCGATCGACTTAGGCAGGGAAATGGAGGGCTAAACTGAGTGAAATTAGGGCTTATCCACGAATTCTACCAAAAGAGCCTCTCTCTCACTTTCAACTTAGCAGCATCATGAGCTTCCGGACTTTCGCACAAACACGCGACTAAGCCTCGTGATCTCAAGACATTTCGCTAGACATATATCATATCATAGAGAAGTGTGAAAACCTTGTCTAATAGCCTTTCCTGCCATGAGGGGGAGGTCGCTGTTTGAGCCCTTTTGAAAGGCAGTCCGAGCTAGCTCTTCCCGTCAGTCCCGTCACCCTATCGATCACGCCTATTCGAAACCCGTAACCAGTCTCGAACTGCCGGGATTCGAACTTACACTTGAATCGAGATATAGCTAGTGGTGAAGGCATGAGTAATCTTTCTCTCTTATGTATTCATTATAGCGATCCTACATTTATTATACGAGTGACCGCTTCGCGATCGGTGTCAATTAAATCTTGGCTGTTTGCGGTGCATCTGAGACGCGGAGCAGATTGCCACTTAGGCTGGTAAGCATTGCCAACATTTCACACTTCTGGAATCGCATTTTCTTCTGTTCCAGGGCCCTACCAAAAAAGCTTGCTTCATTGGTTGATCGAAGCTCGTGCTTTCGATTTCCTGCTGCGCGAGAAAGTCTAAAATGCTCGCGCAAAGGGCTGCGACGATAGGGAGCCACGCGGACCGATCAAAAGCCGTTTTTCGTTATCCTAGACAAAACGCATAAGAAGTTTCCCTCTATGCCGGTGCAGCGAGACAGGGAGATCGTATCGAAAAAACTGCTTTTCCTCTCCTCCCCAGTTGAAGTAGAAGCGGATGAAAGCCTGGCTAGAGCGAATAGAAAGAGTGGATTGTTAAACTCACTGCCCGTCCTCCTTTTACCGGATGCTGATCTAGAAGCTAAAGCTAATCACCGGGCTCTAACCCTTTCAAAATAGAGGATTGATCACGCCGTCGGATTCGAGTACCTCTTACCGGTTTGCTCATCGCATGCTATCAGAGTAGAAGCTACATCACGCGGATGTTTGGGCATCTTTAAGAGTCACGTAGCTGCCCATCATCCCTTTCAAAAATGAGAGAGGACGTGACCCCCGTACGGTATGGCTTGTTACGGTACGGCTCGGTATAGAAAGGGACGAAGTAGTGGATGTGATGACAAGGCATCTCCGATAGTTTGAAGGACCCCATCGTAAGGCTTTCAGTCAAATCGCGGAGGGGGGAGAGAGAGAGAAAAGCCCGTCACTTACTCAGCCTTTGATCCTTCGCGCTGGCTCTGCTATGACTCTTTGCAAACTCCTTGCCCGACTTTACCCGAAGCCTTCCCGGTGAACTTGCCCCGATTTCAATTGTCATTATGAAGGGAAAAAGCTCTTGAAAGGGCGCCGATTGAACTCTTATTTATTATCGGACATCATCAAATCTCATTCATCTGATTCGACGTTGATGACTAGACTATCTTTCTTCAATGTGGGTACCTGGTCGCTACACCTTGTCAGACTCTACCCCCAAATAGCTTGAAGAACTGTTGGGGCAGTAGCAGTCGGTAAGGCCCCCCACCACACTGAATGTTATTTCCTCAATACAAGACAGGCACAGGTGCGGAGCAATCGAATAGGAATTCAGCCTGCTTTTCTCAATCACAGCCGTCCTGGTCCTATCTTTCCTACTCTTTCCCAACCAAAGAGAAAGATTTCTCTCTCTATTCAACTGCCCGTTGCCCGTCCAAGAGCATTTGGCTTCAGAATACTTTTTTTTCTTTTAAAGAAAAAAAAAAAAAGAAAGCCAATTACCGACAAAGAAAACAACTGGATTGATCCTGTAAAGGTAGCATAACTGAAAGGGTTGTTGGATAGTAATGGTGCATTACAACATAAAGGCCCAAGTTGTTTGGTGAATTTTGAATAAAATGTTTTTAGGATGGGATGCAAAAAATGATAGTTTTGTTAATTTGTAGTGTAAAATTTTGTGGCTGTGGGTATTGAAGCGACAAGGAAGGTAGAGTTTAAGTTTAGGTCGGAGTGGTAGATTAAAGGTGTGTTTAGTTTACTAACATGTGTGGCCCTAATTCAATAAATATTCCCTTCCATGCGCTAGCTCAAACTAACTTCTGCAACCGTTTAATCCTTCAATCTCAATGGATTCGAGGTCAATGAAAATCTTAACTATTTGGCTCCACCTTCCTTTGATTCTATTACGTGTCCCATCGCCTTGGAGAGCCTTGCATGCACGTATGTTTCCCGTCAACAGAATTCTCCGCACAAAAACAATTCCCTCACAAGGGCACACCCCCTCCTTTCCTTAGTAAACCTCCTAACAACCCAATCACTCAATGCCACGTCCGCAAACAGTAAACCCTTATATCACAGATGTGAAATATTCCTCTAATGCGAGTTACCAGTAGCTGTGATCTTAACATATCCCCAGTGAGAAAATGGCTCATCACGCCAGACAATGCTCACTTCACAGCGCCTATTACAAAACTAAGGAAACCCAACCAATCAACAGTGGCCGCGTAGCTAAGACAATCAGCTTCGTTTTTGAACTGTCATGAAAGCAAAACGATGACCTCCTGTGTCGTTAGTTTTGTTACTTGAGCACGTTTCAGGTGCGCTTAGGCTTAAAACGCTCACCTGACAGCTCAATTTAAAAACCCCGAAACCCATGGATCAAACAAAATCCAACCACGTGTCCCAGAAGTAACAAACCATACAAGCGTCGTAATACTACTGGACTGTCGTTTGAATAACCAGTGGGAGGCCGTGCGAATAGAGTAGGCAAATAGTGAAAAAAAAACTAAATGACCGGGGTATATGCAATTGAGCTCTTTCGAGGGAAGCAATCGAAATGACCTCTAATGATCCGGCAAATGCAAATAAGGTAGACCCAGGTACGCCTGGGACTGGATTGAATCCTTGCTTGTTCCAATCCTAGTAAGGAGCTTAAGATCTGATTCACTGAATGGAATCACCCCCCGGGGTATAAGTAGGCTGCGGCCAAATAACGAAAAAGCATAGATAAACAAAGCTATTCAAAGGGGGGAGGAGCTACCCCATTAAAAAAGGGGACCAACGGAAAAAGATCCAGGAATTGTGAAATTGTAAGATTCGGCCTTTCTCAAAAGGGACCAAGGATGCGCAATTTAGCATCTATTAGCAAGGGAAGGGGTGTCGTCGAAGCCCCGGAGCTATGTGTGGTCTTCTTCTTTCGAAGACATAAATCGCCCTACCCTAGGCCTCTGATTAATAAAACTGGGTCTACCGGTGGGGCTGACCACCTGTTGTGTTATTCTCATACGTTTGCTACTCGGCGAACAACTCAAGGAAGAGCAACTCGTCTTATTCGTGTCCGATTGTTCGGAAGCCTCTTCTTCCCAACCCAGATCCTTGCCCGAGCCTTTGTTGACCATGCGGAAATCCTGGGGCAAAGGCTTTGAAACTCCCGGATGATATGAAAGCACTGGAGTCTCTTCGTTCCCGTGTGGACGATTAACTAAGAAGTCTATTTAGAACTGGTAGAACAAACTGGGTTGGAGAAAAGACGTACACTAAGTACGTCGAACCTTTAAGAATCGATGAAGCTTCCGTGGGGCCGCCTTCTGCTTGAAAAAGTGGAATCGCTTCAACACGAATACGAATGCTCCTTTGGAAGTGGCGTAGGTCCCCAAAACTTCGAATTTTCCAAGTGACTACAGGCCTCATATAGAGGAGAGGCAGTGATTGATGAAGAACAGTGGGAGAAGATTAGGGTTCTATGGCCACCCTGATACAATCAATAGAAGCAGCACATGAAATTGTCTAAGGTTTTTTAAGAACAAGTCAGACATACCATGGGTTTGTTTTTGGAGGTGATTTCAACGAGAGAATATCGAATACAGATAAAGAGGGAAGAAGGCTTTTTCCTAATTGGTTGATGAGGCAATTTCTGACTGTGCCCTCATTGATCTGGGCTTTGAAGGCTACCCGTTTACCTGGAGCAATGGTCATCCCCAGCCTTCCCCTTACTCTCTATATGCGAGACAGACTGTTTAGAGTATGGGCTTCCAAAGAATGGCTGGACATTTTCAAATGTTCGAGTGTAAGCCATTGAGATTCCCACTACTCTGAACATTTGCCCCTTTTCTTTAAAACCTAGCACGGAAAAGAAAAAACCAACAAACCTTTCCAATTGGAGGCTGTTTGGTGCAAAGATTCAGGCTGCGAAGAAGTTCTCACATCAGTGTGGGAATAAAGAAAGAATCAAGGTGCTGCTCAGGGTAAAGCTAAAGAAGATCAGAGCTTGTAGGGTGGGATTGTTTAGATGGAGTAGATAGACTCTTGGCAATCTTGCTCGACAGTAGAAAGAGAACCCGATTGAAGCAAAGTACCTTGGATCCTTTCTCTAAGCAGGAAATCAACAACATGAATAAGGAGATTGATCAGTTGCTGGCATCAGAAGAGGTGATGTGGAAGCAGAAGAAAAAGTTTCCTCAAAGAAGGAGATCGAAAGTTTCTTCCATACACAGGCTTCAATTAGAAGAAGAAGAAAGAGGAAAAACCAGGACAAGAATGGAAGGGTCTTTGGTATGATGACATTCATGGGCATGGGATAGAACAGGGGCATAAGTTCTACAAAACGTGTATGTTAAGTTAAGCATGACGATTGGTTCCTCTCCGGTCTGCTGTTGGGCCGGCACCTGGTCAGTAAAGTCTTAAAGCAGCGAGCATCAGATCGTCAGAATGGTTAGCTTCAAACTAATTCTTTGAATGCGTAACTTCCTTTTGTCTTTGAGAAGCCTAATTTGTTGTGTTTTCCAGGCATCTTGCTTCCTGTTGGGACCTGGTCTACGACGACTTCCTCCGTTGAGGATCCTTATTCAGGTCTCATGGTTCTTCAGTCGATTGGGCATACTTCCTTCTGAAGTTGATTGGTGAACAAAGGAATTTAGTACGGAACAGTAAAGAAATAGAAGAACATGACTGTCGACAGCTTTCAAAAGAAAGAAAAAGGAGTGAATCTCAGCAGGGGCCCATCAGCCCCGATCTTTGAAAAGAGAAGAAAGATATGCAGCTTGCTTGCGGCTTGTTAAAGGGATCTTTCCTTCCTTCTCTACTTGCTTCGTGATACCCTCTCTTGGAAAAGAACCCGAGGCACCTCTTTACTGATAAAAAGAATAGATAGAAAGAATGGCTTGGCTTATGATTTGAACCACTAGCATCTACTTTCGAACCATTCGCCTCTACTCTTTGTTGTGAAGCTCATTCCCCGATCAGATCATCCCCTACATCAAATGAGTCTGTTCTACACTTTTATGGTCGAAAGACTAAATCTTCCCAAACCAAACCGGCTTTTAATGAAGCTTTCTTTCCCTCGTTGGTACATTACGGGTTCAGCCCTTGTTTTCCGCGAAGAGAAAGGATTCCACACCTTTCAGATTCATAGTCTTTCTGGCAAGGCTCGGGTGCACGCTACCCTCTAGAAGCGGATTCTGTTCCATGAGATACGTCCTTTCGCATCCTACTCGGAATATGAACACACTGGTTCCCACTTCATCGCGGCAGCTATCAGGGCAGGCATTGCTTGGTTCTTTTTTTTTTTCTCTCTGAAAACTGGGTTTTGAGCTGCAGCAGCTGCTGCCACAGGAGAGGACCTTATTAGGATAGCGGGCTTAGTCAGCCCAACATAGGTTTTCAACCAAAAAAAGGGGGAAGTTCCCGTGATTTAAGGTTTTTGGATATCCTACCCTAAGACGAGAGGATTGGGCTTATAACAAGACAAGACCCATCGGTGGATAAGATCACATCTTCATTTCAAGAGGTGTACACGTTAGGCCTCACTCAAGGTAATGGGCAAACCCTAATGAATCCAAACAAATTGGATCTTATTGTATGACAAAACCACAGATTGGGCTGGAGTCAAAGCCCCCCTATTTAAAGTCGATCATAGGGCCCAGACAGCCTATGAGTCCATTTTCCTAAGGTGACAAAGAGTGGGCCCAACATAGAACCCCAAGCAATCTAACAAGCACACGCTGTCACACAAGACAGGGTGGATCTTTGGGAAATTAAGAAGCTCTCTAGTGTGATGTCTCCTTATAAGTCCGGTTACCCACTGGCAGGAAGCCCCCATTGTGCCTCTCAAGATGGGCTAATTAAGGTGGCCTGCCTCGCCTTGCCCGGGCTTTGGAAACCCCATCGAAGTCGAATTCCCATTCCAGGCCGTTCTGTTCGCTATCCGAGTCAGTCCCAGTCTGGGAGAAGGGGAGGCCCCTTCTGAAACGGAAGGTCCGTAGATTCATTTCAAAAAACAGGAATGTCAGAGCAGTTAGTCCGCATGTCCCTAACTACCTTGTTCCTGATTGCTTTCTCATTCAAAAGGTCTCCCTGGAAGTCGCCGACTCCTGCATTTTCCAAATGGACCAGCAGACTACCGATTTCAGGCGATACAATGGGTCTACACTATCAGAATCTTGGTTCCCCATGAGCTTTCGACCCACCTTGTCCCAGTCAGAAAAAGCGAGTTTACGTAGTTCCATACCCAGGAGCAGGAGATCTAGACGCAGTAGAGGGAGCAAAGGCAGTGATCTGTTCCAGCCACATATACAGATCGATACCCTGCATCAGTAGCAGCACCTGTAGAAGTACCGCCATTACTAGTAGCAGCAGAGTAAGAAGCAGAGGGTGACGGAACGGAATTCAAAGATGCTTATGGGCCTTATTCGACCACGATCTTCATGGTATTAACTGTACCACTTAACAGAATGGTACAAAAAACATCATTCAGATAGTTCGGGCACAAAGAAAGAGTGCCAAATGTGTGACCAAGATGAATGACAGGGAGCACAATCTGTACCTGTAACACTGAAATAGCATAGCACTGACTGACTTTCTGTACTGGTTACTGCTATAGCTAGTGTTAGTGCTGTACTGGTGCAGGATCCACTCCGAGAAAGAAAGAACTCCGAGGAAAGAAAATGACTACATTAGTAGCCCTTTTTCTGAAGAGCAGCAGAGGCAGTTGATCGTGCTACTCAAGGAGTTTAGGGATTGCAAGCTTGGGATTACGACGAGATGCCTGGACTGGATAGGCAGTTCATCGAGCATAGACTTCCAATCAAGGAGAATGGAAAGCAACCGCCGAGAAGGATGGCTAACGAGAGGAAGAAAGCAAAGGCACTAGATTGATAAGTCTGACTGACTATTGGACTCTCAATGAGAGATTGATAGGGATGGAATAAGATCGGAGAGAGAGAGCGCTTAGTACACGTGGGACTTCCGCCTTCGGATCAATGAGACAAGGAGTTACTCAGAACTGTAGTTAGGGCCTTTGCCAAAGGAATTACATGGAACCGTCGAGCTCCTGTCTCGTCACTTAGAGAGCATACCATCGTTCGACTTGCATGTGTAAAGCATAACGCTAGCCTTCCCCATTGCCTGCTGCCTCGGGTAGTCGAAAAAGGCTAAACGAGCGCAACGAGACGCGTTGAATGAGTTGGGTGTAAGTGGCACCCTCCAGAGAAAGTCACGGCCCATCCCATGCTGTCCCACCAACAGTCCCCTTTACTGCTTTAATGCAGTCCCCGGTTATTAAGCCGATTGAAAGCTAGGCCCCCTGGTACCATTTCTTTGTAGTATGGTCTTTCATCCGCTGCAGTCTTTCCACCCAGATCGATAAGATCTCACCCGAGACTGATTCTGAAGCCGAGGTCCGGAATGGAATGGTTGATTTGACTTCGTAACCTCTACCACCTTCTAATTCTTTCTATAGTCCGGTGTGAGTGGAAAAGGAAAGAGATAACACAATTTAGGAATATTAATCTAAATACATTTGCAACTGGCTTTATATACGCACTTTCCATTGCTTTCTTGTCTAAATAAAACGAACCCTTTCTTCCTTTCTGTCTATCACTTGCTGGCTGGATTTTACTTGCTTGAAGCCGGAGGATGGGAAGAATCTTTAGGAGTGCAGCCTCTTAGAGTAGCCCTAGAAAAAAAAAGTGCTGCTTCAAGGGCCCGTGCTCACATGGATTCCCCGGTTAAGATAGCCTTATTATACCTTCCCAGCGAGAAAGACTCCAAGGGTGCGCTTGCTTCTTTTAAGACTCCAACTAGCAACTCCATCGGCCCCAAAAAAAGAACTGGCCTGGAACAATAGGAAAGCATCCATCTTTTTTTTATCCTGGCTTAAAAGACTCCTGCTTCAATGGGGAATGAAAGAAGACTCGGACAATGCAAAGGAATAGATAAAGGGACGGGAAAGCAAGAATAGGCTGACATCATCATTTTTTGGATTCGCTACATGAATTAGTTCAGTGAGGGGGGATCCGACTCAGATAGAAGGGGGAATAGACTGGAATCCTTTGGGGAAGAGATTGAAGATGTCTTGGCCTCAGCCACTCATAGAAGAGGAAGGGGACCAGACGAAGAAGAAGCACTAGCATTCAGCTCTAAGGGTCTTTATCATCCTTGTTCTAAGGGATTGTCCGAAGAGTTAGAATCTGTCCCCGGGGTAAGGAACCCTGCTTAGCCGGAAATTGAAGAGAGAGCACAGCAGCGAGTGAAGACCGACTCACGCCTGATTTTAGGACAACTTAAGGGGCATATCTTTCTACTAGGTCTTTTACGGCGGCATCATATCCATCTCCCTTAGGGGAAGCACTAGCCCAGGCAAGATCTTCAGTGGGAGACTTTGAAACTAGGAGAGAATTAGTCATTCCTGGTCGAAGAAGAGGGAGAATAGGGGGTTTCCGTATTTTCGGAGAGTAAAGAAGGTGTTCAGTGCTCAGAGATGACAAGGAAGGGTTCTCAGTGTTGAGAGCGGGAGGCCTGGGTAGAAGGGCAGTTTCAGGAGAGCTGGGAGTTGGCGAGGGGATCAGGTAAGTAGTTACCAAATGAATCGAGTTAGTTAAAACAAAGCGAGTCTTCTTTATGATAGTAAGAGATATAAAGAACGCCCTATCCCGGTATTCTTCCTTCTACTCTTTTCTTTCGGTTGTCTTATACCCATCCGTATAGAAAGAAAAATGTCCTGTGGGGTCTCGTCTCTTACGCCCGCTCACAGAGTGGGGAGTTGACTCAAGAATAGAATAGGTTGGTATAAATAGAACGTGTCTTGAGGCAAAGGTAAGCCCTACCACCCCTATCACAAGAGTAGCAAGCAAGTGGAGTGAGACGCTCGAAATATCTTAAGAGAAGAAAAAAAAAACAAGAAACTAGATCCTTACGCTCCTGGGACTCCTCGGCACAGGGAGTACGGGCCTTCATCTCCAGGAGAAAAGCATCGAGTGCGCGGGCGCAGCTTTCGACAAAACAAATTCATTCATTCTCGAAGTTATGGCGGAATGCAGCAAATCCCCGGCCGTGTGCTGGCCCTCCACACGTTCGTGAACCGATCGAGAAAGTGAAGTACCGGAGGCTTTTTCGGAATTTCTCTTTCGGAAGATGGAAATGACTGTTCAAAATTTCACCTAGATTAAAAAGAATTGGCTTATGAAATGTTTATTATTAGCAGCTCTCGCACTTGAAAGCTTATGCCGTAGAAGCTGACATCAGGCTATTATTGGCGTTTTATCTGCATCTTCTCGACCAAGGAAGGGGTTCGCTTTGTTTGGCTCGCAAGGACTCGACCAGAGGACTTCCCTCGTAGAGTGGCGTCTTTTATAATACTCGAGTCTCTCGGTGGGAGTTCACGCTCTTTTGGCTTACTTTTAGCCACGCGGGGCGGCTATCCGCATGTGTTCCAAAGTGACGTCCATTTTTTGGTAATGGGTCGAGAGAAAAGTTTTGAATTCAACCTCTCCTTATACGCTCTAAAAAGGGGTCATGGACTCCTTTTTGTTTAGGACCCCCCCTTTTTTTGTAGAAAAAGAATTTTTGTAGCCTGGTGTGGAATCACCATCATTACACATGAATTCTTAGTCTGGCTGCTGCCTCCTAGCCGCCGCCTAGAGTGCAGCCTGCCTGCTGAAGACCGTAACGTAAGTAACTCAGTGCTCCATACGGGGGAAATGAAAGCAGAATTCGTTCGGATCCTCCCACATGTTCAATCTTTTTTTAGCGGTTTCCCCAGAGATCTTTATCATTAATGCAACCTCCATTTTGCTCATTCATGGAGTTGTATTTAGTACCTCTAAGAAATATGATTATCCGCCGTTAGTCAGTAATGTGGGTTGGCTTGGATTACTTAGTGTTGCGCGCCTAGGAGGGCAGCGCGCTTGGGGATGCACAGGAGCGAGCCCAGCCCCCTAACCTAATGCGGCACCGGGTTTGGACCGCAGGGAACCGTAGCATGGGGGACGTCTGATCCTTTTGCCGCCGCAAGGCTGGCTAATCGTACGCAGCAGGTTCAAAGACCCCTGGTTCTGGAAGGCACATGAGTCCGAACGCTATGTTGAATGTGCGACCGACACTACACTACGTAGGTACCTGTGCAGGTGAGGCGTCGGTCGGTCCTAGAAACGGCGGCAGCGGCGCGAAGAGTGAACGACCGGGCGTGCTGCAACCTAGGGATCACCAAGCAGCTCTTTCGCTCTATAGGGATCGGGAGGGCATAGCACAATTCTTCTTGGAGGAGGGTTGGTTTGCCCGGGTGACTGATCCTGCCATAATGTACTCCTACCGCGTCGGCAACCGAAGTCGAGCATACATACGACGATCTTCATGCGTGAATAGCCGGGAGGAAAGAAAGGGCAGTAGATGATAATTAAAATGGGCGCCGCGTCTGGACGGGCGGGCGGAATAGATTAGCGAAAGGTGCCCTGCCATGGAGCACGGAATATCCCCAGTCTCATGTAAGACAACTAAATGCACCTCGAGGCCGAGGAACGTCGGGGACCTTATCGAGCACAGGATAGGCAATTGAGAGATAGAGCTCGCCTATTCGTTATGGGGAAGCAATGCTCCGGCCGAGTAGAGCTTACCTCAGGCACCTGGTTTTCTCCGGCGGCTTAGCTGGAGAGGCCGGTTTGGCTTCCTCTCTGGCGGCCACTTACCTTGCCCACGCTACACTCCCACTCCAGGCTACGCCTGCTGAGCAAGATGCATTGCTATTTCCTCTTCTGTGGACGCCACCGGAATATGATCCGGGACGGGAAGAGAAAGACTTTTTTCTTCCTCTCGTAAAGCCAAAGATGCCCCAAGACAAGGTACAACTGTTATTAGGAAGGGGACATGATCAATAGAACCTGGCTGGATCGGGGCTGGGATAGTGGCGCCCATTCCTAACCAGTTCCGAAAAGGTTCCCTCATACTGGAGGCCCCGCTTAGTGATCGGTCCGCTAGTTCACGCAAATCCGAAGAAGTTATCACGGACGAGCCACATGCAGGGAAACTTGCACGTGTGGTTCTGGCCGGGCTTTCCTGAGGTATCTAATAACCTTGCTTCTGCTCGCCGCTGGCGCACCTCTCCTAACTATTGCCCATTTATTCTGGAATAATTTTTTTAGGAGGGACAATTTTACATATTTCTGCCAAATCCTTCTATTATTAAGTACGGCTGGTACCATTTCGATGTGTTTCGATTCTTCCGAACAAGAGAGGTTTGATGCTTTTGAATTCATTGTATTAATTCTACTTCCTACTCGCAGTATGCTCTTTATGATCTCGGCTCATGATTCAATTGCCATGTATTTAGCTATTGAGCCTCAAAGTTTATGTTTTTATGTGATCGCAGCATCAAAAAGAAAGTCTGAATTTTCCACGGAAGCCGGCTCGAAATATTTGATCTTAGGTGCATTTCCCTCTGGAATCTTATTGTTTGGGTACGACCGGACAACTACCGATATCTATTAATATCTTTTCTTATAATGTTATCTTTTCTTATAATGTTGTTGTTAAATATCTATATCGTAAACTACCGGATCGGGTATTACTTAGATGTGAAACTTGCAGACCTCATTGGTTGTGATATTGATCGTCACGGGGGGAACGAAATCTAAGAATATATAGACTTGTAGAGACCCTCTATGTAGTTGTCTATCTAGGGCGATCGATCTACATCTTTCCCCATAGCCCTGGGGCTGTGTCTCGATCTCCTACGTGCGAAATCTGAGGGACTAGTTCCTATGGAGATTCCCCTTGGTCTAATTCCACGCCTTATGACGTTTCGAAAAGGGAGTCGGTGTGGCGTAAAGTGAAGATCACGGGAAGTAGAGAAGAATTCCCTTTCTGGGGTATTCCGAAGGTGTAACCTAGACAACGAAAAAGGGGCCCGATACTTCAACTAGAAGAGCGACCAGTTGGTTCACCAAACCCCGACCCAGCGTTACACGTTTTCCAGGTCCGAAGGGATCCAGTGCCCAATTACCGACTCCTCCCGGAATTGCGTTATCGGAGCCGAGCCAGGAATGGCCGTTAGTGGACACCCACCACTTTTCACCGGTTAGAGAGGCCCTCTTTAATACATTAAGAAAAGATGTTCACAGGGGACAGAAAGACTCGGTCATAGGAACGTCAGACCACCTACGCGCTGGTGAAAACCACCTCGACCGGATCAGAGTAAACAACAATGTCGAATCAGGCCGCCCCGTCGCCTTGAAAGAATTCACACGCGGCCACCAGCTTTGCCAAAATAAGGAGAGATCTGCTGCTTACTGCTCACGAAAACATTCGACCTATACTTCTAGTCAAGTCGTCCGCGTATCTTTCTGATCTCCTTCTATTCAAAAAATTGTTGGCGGATTGCCGGGGAGCGAGACGAAGAAAGAAACGACGCATTAGCCCGCATTCTACCAAAGTCTTTTCACAAGTACTGTGGTAGGAAGGGAGATCTTTCAATTGGTTGGACGCATCTACCTCTGCCTCCCTCGAAGGTGAAACTTTCCTCTAAAGCACGACCAGCCGACTCTGTAGAGTTTTGGGTTGGGAATGGATTGATTTGCTTATATAAGGAGGCCCTAAAGTGAAAACGTCCCTCAATGAAAGCGGGGATTTCTGCCTAGCCGTAGGTGTTTGTGAAGGGACAGAGACGTCCTCTTTCTACTAGACTTGTCTCATTAATTTGAAAACTGACAAGCCCACGGAGCGGTGCGCTAGCTTAAGGAAAGCAATTCGTTCATTAAATTCTTCAATCGGGCAAGCTTTCACATATTCTGATTTGGACTCTCTATTTTAGCATTCCTACTTAAAAGATGAGGCTCGAGAGACCTGATTTTTTATGCCTCGACGAGGGATGAAATACCAGCTCTAGCTACAGAACTAGAAGCGAATTAGCTTAGCTCTCGAAACAACCGGCGAAGGATAAAGTTGTCCATCAACGGGTCAATTAATTGCCCATTTTTTGGCTCTACCAGTAATTACAATATCAGATGGGAGAACCAGTTCGGCAATAAGACCTGGAAAGGACATGGCCGGTCTGCGAAGAACAATCAAGGTAGGATTAGCACCCTTCCTCAACAACTCAAAGTTTAGCCTCTTCAAACCTCTCTTTTAAGCTTTTAAGATTCAACAACCCCTTCTACTTTCAACCCTCAATCCGTGATCTCTCTAGCTATCGCTCCAGGTATGTAACTAGCTCGTACTTGGACTTTCAATTTCAGTCTGACACTCGTTCGCTTTCTGATTCGATTTAGTATGTTGTTCTCCGGTCTGTAACGACTTCTTGGTTGGTACAAACCCTCATCTCTTTCCCTATACTAAAATGAATGAATCTCCTTCTTAGTCGAGCTTTCTTTCGTCAGCGGAGGAACCGCTGCGCACCTGTCTCGGTACCCGAGAAAAGTACTAGCTTAAGGGACAACTAGCCTTTTTCTTCAATAGTAATCTTCTCTACTTCGCTCCTGTTAGTCGATCCTCTTATACTCTAGCTCTGCTCGTGCCAGGGATGAAATGGCTCGACCAACGTACGAGGAATGGACGAATACAGCTGTCCCGATTTACACCTTTTTCGATGGGCTCATCTCGCTTGTATCTTATAAATGGGTTGTTGATGCTCTCACGTTAGTGAAAGGAAGAAGTCTTAGAATATGTTATCGATAGCAATAGCTCTGTGCCCTTCGCCAGACCCTTTTTTTTGGTAGGGAAGACCCGCTTTGCTTCATTCCAATGAATGACCTAGATCTTTTGCTTCGAACCTATCTCGAGCCTTTTGACTTTGATCATCATATGAAATATTTCAGAGTTTGTCGTGAGATCGGCACCTTTCTATTCCCAAGTTATGCAAGATCAAGATAAAGGCTGATATTGATAGAAGAGCCGGTGTCCACTAATGCCCTTCTCGCTCGTAGTTCCCCAATTTTGACATACAAAGGGTCCGCTATGTTTCAGCCCTTGTAATAGCGCATCATGCGCAGAGAATGAGATCACCCCGGGCTTTAGCTGTCCTTGGTATATCTCCTTTAGGCACCAAATGCTGGGAAAAGAATGCCTCCTCTTCTCCACATTCTATGGCTGCTTGAGAAATTCTCCAAATGCTCTCTGGTTGCCAGGCCTTCGAGATCATGAGCACTTTTGATGTGCGTGAGATAGGAGGGATCCTCTTTCGTTGTGCCACCACGTCATATAGGGGCAATTATCTTCAAATGACATAGCAGCCACAATTGCAAGATGGCACATGGTCCATGAAGAATAGAATATTGGTTATCCCACGAGCACAATCAGAGAGCCCTTTATACATCTCAGCTAGGATCAAAGGTACAATTGTGGTTTTATCCTTTGAGCGCAGACAGCTAAAGATTCCCGTCACAACCAGGTCAATGGCTCTGATATCGACACCAATAAAGATTTCCGCAAGCAAACGCAGTGGGTAAATCTTGGAGTCGAAACTGAAGCGCGGTCATGTGAGAACCTGTCAATTAAAAATCTTGGTAAATAAGCGAGTCGGATCCCCTCCTGCATAACCAAGCTTGAGCTCATCCTGGCGTAGGCCCAGCGAATCACGAAGCAGAGAAGTGTAGCCAGAACGAGGCACGACGATACCAAGTTCACCTATATGAAGAAGACCAGAAAGACGATACACTTCTTCCAAAGAGGGTGCGAGCTTATGCCAATTAAAGATCACGATCAGGATCCCAACACTCTACAGCTGCTTCCAGAAGCTCCCAGTCGAGCCTAACTTTACAGAGATCAAAAGCATAAAAGAGTCCTACCTCCTTCAAAGCTTGGATGACCTCATCGGAAATTAATAAAGTAATCTAACCATCCCTTCGTGGCAGCCGCTCCTTCTCTGCCGGATTGGCCAAGGTGATGAAAAATTGGAAAATGGGCAAGGCTCCTCAGTAGTCCCTTGATCCGGGGGTTGGAAGGGGCTTAGAACAGCTTTCTGAATTGCGAAAGAGTAACCTTTCCACCATCCCCTACTATTCTAGCCTCAGCTTTTGCTTTAGCTCATTCTCTTGTTGATTATGTAAAAGATTCTACGGATGTCTTTGTTGATATTTAAATTTAAGGCTACAAACTCGGCTTCTTTTCAAGCTCGGAAGTGACGATTTGAATGAAATAGAGTAGTTTGAAGGAAAGCATGTGACGGATATAAGGCAGTATATGTAGTAAACGGATAAAGGAGTCGACTCTCTTTTCTTTTTATATTCCGCTCAGGAGATCTTGACCGGGTATTTAGAAAGATCCCTTGTTAAAAGTGGAGATCTTTAGTAAAGAGAAACTGCCTTCTCACTCCTATCTTCATCCTTGTCTGGTCCACGAGGAACTGGAATAGTAGTAAAGGGAGATGGGCAAAGCAGGGCTAAAACACTAGGCTCTGAGACCGGGAAAGAAGCTGAAGGTCAAAAGCAAGGCGATCAAAGGCCTTAGGCAGAAGAAGAGGTATAGAGCTAAGAAAGCAGGCTAAGAAGCCGAAGGCTAATAAAAAGAAGAGTGGACTCTCCCTTGGGACTGCAACTGGAAGGGAAGAAGGAGTGGAATTTGCTCCCCCAGTGGAATTCGCTTTCAGCTCTTACTGGCTTCGTCTCGTACTCGTGTATTAGCTACAGCACCCGCATAAGCGGAAACTAGTCCTATCACTAACCTCCTTAATTCTCATTGCCTGGTCAGCATGAAATCAACCGATCTGAGTGGATCAACTGCTTTAGCAGCTGGGCCCATCACTGCAGAGCATCCAATTCCCAACTAATCTATTCAAACTCCAGCGATCGAATGGCAACCAAGAGGAGGCCCCATAAGCTTCGAAGTTCTCCAGGGCCTATCAGTTACTTCCTTCCAGGGCGGACTGACCTAGGGCCGCATCCTTGGCTCACTGAAACCCATATACTAGTCTGCTTCACTGCTGTCTGATATCCCCATCTCTCTTTCTTACCTACCCTCTCAACTTCCCGTTGGGATATCACAGAGCAAATTCTATACTCTAACTTTCATTCCCCGCTAGCTGACTTGCCTGCGCTTGGAGATTCGAGCACAACAAAGAGCTGATTTACGGAATTTCTTCACATCTGTCCGCTTTCAACCCAAGCGTGAAAAGTCAATGCTTTCTTAGATTTCGATAGAGACAAAGATCTTTAAGCTGAAAACTGGAGTTTAGGGTGCCTATAATATAAGGTCTGAACCCATATTTGGTTTGAATCTCACGATTCTATTAGCAGAGATCGGGTATAGGAGTCTTGGACCTACGCTTTCTAGTTACGTATGAGCAAGTATATCCTAATTTCCAGTCGAGTTAAAGCATGGAGGCTGGTCTTAAAGATTAGAAATGGATTTCTTATACTCCTGACTATGAAAGTAAAGAGACTTAGCAGCATTCCGACTCACTCCTCAACCTGAGAAAGCAGGAGCCGCGGTATTTCACTCAAGATTGGCTCTCTCTACCCGTAGCTTCAGGGGTATTCACCTTTGGCATATGCCCGCTCTGACCGAGATTCTTCCGTACTAGAATTCGGTGGAGGAAGTTTAGGGCACCCGGTTCCGTCGCTAATCGAGTAGCTCCAGAAGCTCGTAATGAGGGATGTGAGGCTAGCAAATAGAGTCCTTTTCTAGCGGCTGCTTGTGAAGTATGGAAGGAGATTCAATTGAAATTCCCAGCAATGGAGACAAAGTAATCCATTAATGTTCGTTCTCGTAATTGAAACTTGCCCTTTCGTTTTCTTCTTTTATATTATTAGTGAGCACCCTCATCCCACACTCACTTGTCAAAGCATGGGAGAAAAGTAAGTAATGCTATTTTTCCTTCTCTCATTCTATGCTAAAACCTTTCTTCTTCTCTTCTGTTAGCGAAGGCAGAAAGCCTATATCCTATATATAAGATATAAGATATAAGATATAAGATATAAGTGTCCTCATTCAGCCTTGCTTGACCGAAGGAGATAGAAGGCTCATCAATCAGTCATAGCCTAAACTGAGGCATTGGAGGGGCATGAGAGAAGGTGCGCATTCCGATTTGGTCAATCTCATCTCTTTCTTCTCTGCAACTCGGGTAAAAGCCTAGAAGTTAAAAGGAAGTCAAGATTGAATTGGATTTGCTTTCCGGCATTCTGCTTTTGTTTGGATCGAACTCCAAGGGTTGCCATTCTACTAAGTAAGAAGAAATCGAACTCGCAGGAAAATCTAAGTAGCAAAGGGTACGACATTCAGTCAGCTTGGTGAAAGACTTTGTCTAATTCCACAGTGCTTTCAAGAGGAATAGTAAATAGAAAGTACCAGGGATCAAACGAGAAGGAAGGTACGACATTGTCAAAATGATTGGAAATCTTCCACGTTTGCCCTTCCTTAGTCGGTAATGATAGATCTATGTCTAAAAGGAGGGCATGTTGGCAAGAAAGCATTCACCGACGGAAGCAATGCTTTAAGAAAAGAGAGTGAATCTAGACTTGCATCTTCGAGTCTTTCTTATTAAATTAAAAGGAAGAGATGCTTATTTGTTATAAAGATCCCAAGATCAGCTTTGCTTTTATCGGCATATCCGCTAGTTCAATCACCCTAGAGCTAGAGGGGAGGCACTAGTGGTAGCTCTAATATGTCTAAACCTCAGGAAAACTTTCTAGGCGCAGTACAGGGGTCGAACTCTTTGGATGGTAATAAGTACGGTAAGCCTGAAGCGGTGGCATGGGAACTTCCTTTCAGAAGGACTGATTCGGAAGAGAGGAAAGATGGACTTGCATCGTATTAGAATATAAGGAAGAGTTGCTTGTACTTACTGCTTGCTTACATGCTTACTCGGAACTGAACTATCCTGACATAGGTCCGAGACTTTCCGACGACGCACGGTTCTTTTTCGGTTCCCTGGATTAGAAAGTCTTGAACCCTTACGTCTTTACTCAGAGAAGTCACTCGTGGAGCGATCACTTATGACAGTGAGCAGTGACCTCGAAGAGATCAGCCACCTTACGTACGATTTCCAGCTTTGCTTTGAGTTCACCCGTGGCTTTCTCTTTTTATGTTATCTTGTTTCCACCGACAAAGAAAGAGATAGAGATAAGGTAGTGAAGTGAAACTGAATAGTAAGGTTCCCTCATATGACTACTTATCAAAAAGTGGATACTCTTCACCTCAGGAGCTAGGAAGAACTAAGAAAGCGAACCGGCCGAAGCCGGAGTCACGTGTAAGGAGAGTTGAAATAAGTAGGTATCAATAGCCTTCTTTAAAAATGTCTCTCTGACTAGCTATGTTTGAGTTCTAAACCTCATATATACAAGATATGATAGAAAGAATAAAGAAAGCCATTTCTGGGGCAAGGAGGTCAAGCGAAGATCAGAAGGAATAGCTTTCTTCCAAAAATCCCAATTGCCACTAGTTTGGAGCTTTGAGTGCTCACTCGTCAGTTACCAACTGTAGAGCTGATTCTACGTCAGAAAACTTATCCATCATAATGGAATAGAGCACGAAGGATGTCATGATGTACTCTTTAGGATCCCCTTCCTTATTCTTAGATGTCTAGTCTAATTTACATATTGTTAACCAGGAACTATACCCCTTGAGAATTTTGGCAGCTAGAAGAGAGAGTTGAAGCAGATAATCTCTTAAGGACGAAAACACACTATAGCTCGATCCTCATTCCTTCTTACTTAGGAAATGTGACGTATCTTTAGAACTCAATCAATTCCATCGATCGGCCGGAAAGCCTATCTCTTTTGGTACAGAGGGACATAGGGGCGAATGCTTGAATGGGAGAGGCTAGGAGTTGAACCTAGATTACACACTGACCCGCTCTACCACCGCTGGAATATGTCCACAAAGAACTGGAAATTTCACTTCCATGGTGAGAACGCTGGCTCTACTTAGTAAGGACTTCCAGTTTTATGAAATTGAAATGGAAGATCCAGATCTTGGAGCACCTAATCAACAAGTTGAGGAGAAGGTATGAAATCCTCAGTCTCCTGGGGCAAGTGGGGGCGACACACTGAATGAACCAACTCCAATGGAGCAGGATCAAGAAGAAGTTCAGCTACGTAAAAGTGAGCGTGACCCTCGTCGTCGATTTGAGATTGAGGGAAAGGCCTTCATGCTAGCTCCGGTAGATGAAGAGAAAGACTCAAGAAGAGGCTCTCGCAAGACTTGCTAGGGAATTCCTTCAAGCAATGCAGGACGAGATGGAGTCGATGAAAGCAAATCCAGTCTGGGACTTGGTTGACCTTCCACCAGGGCCTCAGACAATCGGTAACAAATGGGTTCTTAAGATTAAACGCAAAGTGGACAGATCTATTGAAAGGTATATGTGACTAAGGGCTTTACATAAAAGGAGGGAATCCATTATGAGGTTCTTAGACCAGTTCTTAGATTCGTCTCCATTAGGCTCATTCTAGCCATTCTCGCACATCTAGCTAGATCTAGAGCTTAACCAAATGTTAAAACTGAATTTCTTATTTTAATGGGGATCTTTATGAATAGATCTATATGGACCAATCCGTTGGCTTTGTTGATGATGGACAGGAGCGCAAAGTATGCAAGTTCAAACGAGAAATCTATGGCTTAAAGCAGGCGCCAGTGCCTTGGCTAAATTCCTACCTTCGGGAGAATTAGGATTCCATCGTAGTGGTTCTCCCTTGTTGACCAAAGGAGTGCTTTAAAAGGTTAGAGTCAGAGAAGGAGTGGTTTACTTGGAAGGAGAAGGAGAGCCAAAGGTAGCATAGCTTCTTCCAGTTCCAATTTCTCCATTTTGAGCTTATCCGTACATCACCTTCTTCCTTCCTCGAGTGATTTCATCCCTTCGGTCTCCTATTGGAAGATCTTTTAAGGTCATAAGCAGTAGTCAACCCCTTATTATATCAAAGAAGTACTAAATGAGAGACTTCTATTTAGATATATTTTTAGTACACTGAAACTATGTCTTATGGTAAGCGGACGCCACTTTTCTCGTCGGCGATCACCGTGAGATCTCTTGAGTGCTAATAACCTCAAACTAAATGGCACGTATGCTTTCACCAGGACTTCTTCAAGAAATTCCCCCATTGCTCCCTTTGTCAAAAGTTCTAAGGAATCATCAGTAACTATATACTCTGTCGGTTAGTCTGACTTCCTTTTCGGGCACGAAGGAATTACCAATAGAATCAGGGTGCTCAATCTTCCTCTCACGAGGACAAAAGCATGCTTCGCAATCAAGCTAGAAAAAGCTCATCTGCGAAGACTAATAAAGAGAGTCCCTTACTCTAAAGTCAAGTAAAGAAGAAGTAGTCAACTCCTTCCTCTCGGGCGCACTTCATTTCTAATCATTCAGTCTTATTTCCCTTGGTCCCTCAGACAGTCCCCAGCCGGTCAACGGTTGCAAGCCAATGCTTCTTAGAAAGTCAAGGCAGTCTATCCAATCAAATCAGTGCCTTTGCGAGTGTGAATGCGAGCGGGAAGTCCACTCAGTCCAAGCCCCTTTCTTATTTATTTTCATAAGAATGCCAATCAGTCTGTCCAAGGAAAGAAATCCGGTCGGTGCGGGAAAGAAAGGCAGTACGGTACCACTGTCCATTCTATCCATTCATTCCTCTTAGTCCAGGCAAGCATGCCTGGGGTAGTCAAAGAGGAAGATTTTCTATCTTTTAGCAACAACCAACCTAGGTCTCTTTGAATCCGATGTCTTAGGAGAAGGAATAAGAGATGAAAGCAATGTCTCTTGTTAGCAGTCTAGTGAGCCTACGCTCATTCCAGTCAGTCCGAGCAAGTAAGAATAAATAAGGAAAGTCGCTAGGGAAGTAGGAAGTAGGCTTAGCTCTTGTGCACATCTTTTGAGGGGTTTACTTGCTTACTTCTTAGAGTAAGGTGCGAAGCCTAGCTGATCGGACCGGGCATGCCTTTCTTTTCAAGGGGCCTGAAAGTCTTATTGCATCTATGGCATCTTCTTATGATCGGATTAACTATATCCTCAAGTGCCACAGCTTTTTCTTGAACAGCAAATGAAATACCAATTGCAGCAGATAGGCATTCAGTTAGCTTTCATCGGATACAAGAGCAGTGGATGATTTCACAATTACCCAAACTAGAGCAAGGGTAGCACCGGTTACTGATTACCTGACTGAACCACCAGGAGCTATTCTTTCGCAAAGAGCTTATTCGTGCACATGCACAAAAGCTTATTCTTGCAAAACCTATTCTCGCTTACAGAAGTACTATCCTGCTTAGGAAAGGGAATCTTTGATTGAAGGAAGGTATTCGTGTACGGGAATCAAAGTGATTAGAACAGAACTGAGCTTGCCGGCGAAGAAGCAACGGACGCTATTCGTGGACTGAGCAAGAGACAGATAGAGTTGATTAAAGCGATACAGATCGATTCGATAAGAGCTAAAACGGAAAGGAAGATTTCATTAAGACAGATGTCGCACATACTGATCACGCATAGCGAGCTGAAGGCCTAATTGCTCCTATTCGATCGTTTACTAAAGAGAAATTCCCGATAAACGAAAGGCATGGGACCGCTCTTGATCTACTTTAGGACTAGCGAAGATAGAATCAAAGACGAGAAAGGCGACTCTCTGCCCTCCTACTAGCCCTCGAGTTCAAGCATGTGACCTCGGCATTGAACTTGGTGTACTTAGCCTACTTTCTCTTTACCCGACGGGATTCAGAAAGCAGGAAGTCCACTTTCTTTGGATAGACAGGGAATCGAACCCTGCATTAGAGACCTATCTCTCTATCTCTAATTAGACGACTACTTTGGGTTCTTTAACTACGTAATTAAGATAAGAAAGGCCAGGGATGAGAACCTTCCTTCTCGCTTCCATGGGAAAGTCAAAGTAGAGGACCGTCCTTCTATCTCAAATAAGAGAACGGATTCAATCCGATCCCTATCTTACTACTGATTGCCCTCTTGCGGACAAGAGTTTAGACTCCATCTCTGATCAGAAAGAGATAACTATCAAGACGTGAGAAGAAAGACCCCGATCCCTTGTAGGACTTGTGATCAGTCCGCTAACAGGCGTGGCAAGGACGGACGAGAAGAGCTTTCTTATTTAAGAGTCTGACCTTATTTAATATTAGGTTCTGCTTGCCCAAGGAGAAGGAGCATCAGCAAGACTTTTTAGAGGATCTCTTCCCTCTGGGCTTGCAGTAGCAGTTAAGAGGGTTAATAGGTCCAGCGAGATTGAATATTCGCGGCGCAATCCTTTTACCACTGAGTTTGCGACAGTGGTTGGTCACTTGCGGCACAAGAATTTGGTTCAGCTTCGACGGGTGATGCTGTGAGGGATCCGAGTTGGTCTTGGTCTATGAGTACCTGCCCAATGGAAGCCTCGACAAAATCCTCCACAAGAATTCCAGTTCTCCGAGTTGCCTCACGTGGAAGCGAAGT